ACCGGAATGATTATCCCTGCCCGATGGGTCTACATCCATCCCTGAATGTCGTCGGGTACTGTTCACTTCCCCGCCATTCTTGTAACCGTCACCTGTAATCCGCGCAAGTGTGTCCGCACCCCCCTGAGTGGACGAGAAAGAAAGGATTTCTCAGAGCAACCCCCAGGAGTCAACTTTCCCGTATGAGCATTCGGTACATGTATCAGTCCGTGGAAAAGTGAAAGGGTCACCACTACTGAGGATCTCCCCCCTAATCTTAGATAGGTCGTCTGAGGGTTCGCCGCGGTTCATTGCTGTGCTTACACACTAGGCTACCCTTCTCCGAAAGCTCCGCGTGACCACCTACCACTAGTCTTCAGCCGGAAGGGTTTATTGCACAAAAACGCCGGGACGCAGGCTCCCGAAGAGGGAAGCCCAACGAATGTCAGATGCAAAGCCCCGCACCTCATTAAGATCATATTGGCATACTCTCCCAAAAAAAAAAGAGCAGACCCCATTGAAGACGAGAGTGAGGTACAACAAGGCCATTTCTGTCCACCGCCCTTCTCACGGAACCGTACGTGGACGTTACCGCTCATACAGCTCCCAGCCAGCAAGCAGTTAGCCTTCCTCTACAAAGAATGGAAGTGTGGATGAATCGACATCAAATAGAGGAATTTGGGTTTTCTTTTCAGCAATAACATGCTAAGAGCATCCCTTTCACAAAAACCTAAAGATCCCCTCCTATCCTGCCACTTCAGCACCTTTTGATCTTTGAGAAGATCATTACGAGCCCTCTCCTAGAATGTTTTTGTAGATTCCGAAAATTCCATGGTGGATCAGGACGAGAATGAATCCGGGAATCCAGGACATACTCATCCTGGAGCTTCTGCTCTCCTCTGGGGAGGGATTTTTATAGATAGAGAGGTGAGTCGAGGGTAGCCTCCCGCTTGACCGATTTCTCGGAGTCGGAGGAAGATCTCTCATCTGATGACCCTGAACAAGAAGGAGCTGCTCTCGATGTGAGATCAGCAGCAAAAGAAAGAAGAGGAAAGGGATGCCCCAGAGCCCGGATAAGCCTTAAAAAAAAAACACACACAACGGACCGGACACAAACAAAAGAAAGAAGAAAAGGGCCATGATGCTGATCCTATGTTCGTTTTCGCCCTGCCCCGATGATGCGCTCCTAGCTCGCGGAGTTACATACCAGAAAAAGAATCTCTCTATTACTTTGAGAAGAGAATCGTTGGTTTGACCGACGGACTACGTGGGAAATACGAGATCTAGGCAAGCCGCTACATCTTCTCCCCTTGCCCTTGAACGATAGAAGAACTACTTATCTTCTCTTAGATAGCAGTCGATCGGTTCGCATCTATGGTCAATCAATAGGTCCGCGGATCTATTCTTCTATACGATAAATCGCCATCTCGTAGCACCATCACGACACCGATTCTCGTTATTTTTCCGAGCCCCCCATGCCGTGACTTCGACTTTGAGTATGATGAATGAGTGGAAAGATCTTTTTAGAAGTCCCTGTCCGATCCAACCAAAGAGTTAGTATATAAAAAATATATCTCTTTTTTAGATAAAGGGGAGAACTGCGAGTTTTTTCAGAAAAGACTTGCTGCTCCCCTATCCGAATCCCGCGAGTGACTAAGCGCGAGACGAGCCATAACATAAGGGGCGAATCTACTCTTCGTAGAATCGACCATAGATATCTTCTTTTTTCGGTATATTTGCATCAGGCTTAGCCCCTACTAGTAAGAAGGTGTTCCCGAAAGGGGACGAAACCTGTCTAAGATCCTGTGTGCGGCTTAGTAGCGCGTGAACAGAACACGTAGCCTAAGCGGAACTAAATATTCAACCAACCTATGATCCATTTTTTGAATCAGCTTACTATCAATAAACCATGTGTTAGGTTCTCGTTGCGGGAGATCTTGGAACATGCCCGTCGTGTGAATGCGCATACAAATAGGGGCACCCCCCGCCCTTTATTCGAATGGTGGTTTCAGCTTCCTTCCCCATACCATAGAAAAAGGGTTTTCCGGCCCTCTAGGTCGAGGAGCGGATAAGGTATTTCTCCATTTGATGCTGGAGGAGTGCGTGCGAGACTTCCGGATGCGGAAATCCCGCGATAGCTGCTTCTTTCATTTCTTGTATAGAGCATTTTTGTACCCATTTTTATTCGTAGTAGGTGCCTTCATGGGTCGGGCCAGAGTGTCGTTGATAAGCTCTAACGCTGGAGCGATGGTATGAGTCGGACTGCAGGCGCGGGTTGGACCGTGGGCGTAGACTAGTTTGCAGGCATGGGCCGAACCGCGTGCATGGACTGGATCATGGACGCGAGTCAGGAATGCTCTTTTTTCTTTATCTGCCGCGACCGCATACGAGGGCACATTGTCCCACTAAAATCTCCCATCTAATTTTTCTTGTTATTTTCCCGATCGTCGAATGCGAGATCGGAAGGCGTAGCAATTTGAATCACGCCGCATCGCAAAAAAGTAAACTCTCGGGCAGCGGTTGTTGTAGTCTCGGGTTTCTTGTAGCTTTGGGGATTGGTAAATTACTTTCTTCCTGCAATAACGGCAGAACCATTGATCATCTTCATCTTCGGGCTGCACTTGGTAGTCAGACTTCGGTAATTTCAGCATATCATTGCCTATATCCTATATAAATATAAAGGGCTCGTTTGACTTTGAGCTCTTCTTGATGTCAAAGTGCAAATCCTTTCGATGACCTTCTTTCTTCCCTTTGTCTTTGCTACCTTTAGGAGGTCTCCGACTTCTATCTGCGACATTAGCATATGCGTGCCGTTCAATCAGGTTTGCCCTGCTTCCAGTAGCACGTTGAGAGAGTTCATCGAAAGTAGTAGGGCCTCCAGCAATAATCAAGCCCGAGCGCAATTCAATGCGGATTCCCGCAATACACATTTTTCCCAATTTCTCTTCTGGGATAGATTCTGCTAACTGATTTCGTGGGAGAAAGGCTTGCTAATAAACGGAATCGTTCCATAGCTCAACCGACTCCTCGGGTTCTTTTTTACTACGCCGTAAATCTTCCGACGTGATAGATTTCCTCAAAGAACGAAATCAGGAGCATAATAACTCAAACAACTTGTCTCAGGACCTAATAGATCTCGCTTTCAGTCTGGAGAACCAGCGGAAAGCGTTCTTTCGGAGCGAGCTAGGGAACTGCTTGATAAGCAGCTTTTTATGTTGAGCAATATCAACGCATTGTGTCTGAAATTTGGCTAAATGCTCGAAATGAGCGATATGTTCTTTTGGATCACCAGTCTCGTCAAATGTATCAAACTTCGAAGGGACGTAGTATCGCGGGAACGCTTTCTTGGCCACGCTGTCATCATATGGCCTCTTATAGCTCCTATGATCTTCATTTATAGACAGCGCTGTGGTGGCGATGATCTCCTTAACTGCATCTTTCCACTTTTGATCTGCAACGTCCATCACGGACGAAGAAGAGGTCGGCTTTCGAGTAGTAGGGTGGTGGCATATCAATATTCAAATTACTTACGATATTTCTTTCGTTCAATGAATTCATGTCTCTTCTTTTTTGGCTGCTCCCACGACAAGTTTTTGTCGGTATTTACATAATGAAACAACTCGTAGTGCCACTCTTCGGTCCGTTAAACCAACTCCAACCAAACCAAGAGTTGGTTCTTAACCAAAGACGAGATTGCACAACTTCAACATTCAATCGCACAGCGCTGCCCATTAAAGGTAGCGGACAGCGACGCTGACGGATTAAGTCATAACATCTGAACATCAGACCATATTTGTTAAACTTACTTAACAGGTCTTTCCGATCAGGACGTAGACAAACCGCAGGTGGATCTAATAGTTGTTCCAAAGGTAAAGTGAAGTCACAACAGGCTTCCTCATAGCACCGGACATATCGTACGAGAGATTCCACCCAATATCTGAGCATGACTTTCTCCACGTAGAAGTCCCCTTCTTCAGTGAGCTTACGCTCAAAATCATCCCGCACAGACAACAAATACTTTTCATCTGGACGACACGACTCCAAAAGAAAATACCGCACCATACCAAGGTGATAGCAATTAACTACTAACCCATCTGGAAAACCTAACCAGATAGGAAACGGTAGTGGTATGATTCCACCAGGCGAGAAGGCCACCAAAACGTACCTATACCAGTGTCGGTTATATTGAGGTTCTATTTTTCCTTAGCCAAAGACGAATACCGCCTGTAGTACAGCCTCAAAGACGCCTCAATCCGACCATGGATCTCTTAATCCAGTTTGCTTACCCATCCTTATCTGCTTACGGTAAGTTCACAATTTCCTTAACCATGAAGCGATCTTACGGAGAGGAGATCTCATTTACGCTAGGTGATGCTATCCCCTTGACTTATAAAGATTGTAAGTGAATTCCAATGAGTGAGGTCTATGCTCATATATATCGATATATTAATCAATATGCCCTCAACTTAATATGTTTAGTTTCCCAGTCTCCTCGGGTAAACTCTTTCATTTACCAAGGCTGTTTTCTTGAGGAAGTGAGCAAGCAAAAGAGTGACTTCTGTAGGGGGCAAGTCAAACTCTTATTTTTCAAGCTAGGTTCCTGACCAGTAAAGGACGGATGTTAAAGTTATTTTATTCCTAGAAGAATAAGGAATATTACAGTATCTAAGAAAAAGAAGAAAGATAAGAAGTGGAAAGTTTTTGCCTATACAAGTAACTTCGTACAAAGGAAATGGAATTATAATATCGAAAATGGGTATTTAACCTTTGGTTCGTATATAGGCATTGGTTAGCCTTTCTTCTCATGAGCCTTGATTGTAGTGAACGGCTTATACAGATGGATGTGGTGGGACTTGCTTCGTTCGTTCCTCGCTTTCTATCTCATAGAAGTTCCATTCCGAAGATGGGTGATAGGACCCTAGGGAAGTGCCTAAGAGGATAAAGCAATCGAATTCAATATTGAGAATTGCCCACCTGTGGTTCCTTTGGCTTCGCAACGTGTTACCGGCAAGCCTCGGTTTGCATGTAGGAGGTGAAGAACTCTGTTGAGATCAATAGAAAATACCTCAGATGAAGTAGTGATTGCTTCCTTTCTGAAAGGCTAATGGGAGGTTGCTCGCCTACACTTGCATTGCCGGATCTCATGTCAATGAGCTCTAATTAGCAGACCATAGCGCTTATGCTTCCATTCTCTGTGAAGAAGAGTCAAATAGCAGTTGCTTGGTCTCGTCAAAGGCTGACTTCCTTCTCCTTGGTTTACTACCGCGGGCTTGGATCCTTCCCGTTGAACAACGTCTTCGTGTAAAAGGCCAAGAGAGATACAAAGCGTACAACGAAAGAAGACAAAAGCATACCATTCTGAAAGAAGTGAAAGTTAATAAAGAAAGCAATGTTTGAAATGGCAAAGAAAAGAGAGGAAGTCTTCTACTCCCAAAGATAACCAGCCAACGCGTGGAGGGAAAGTCAAAGAAAGACAAAGTGGAATCCTTCTCCGAATCCGAATATCGCCAAAGGCTCCAAACCTTACGAGAGTGCCTAAAGACCCTCTATCACTTAAGAACAAGAAAACCCATATCAAAAGTGAGCTTCCGAAGAAGACCCTTTTCGTCATAGATTGGGAAGAAAACGAAGGAAAGTGACTCAACGAACGGTATAAGGGAACCAGAGGTGATATCATACAGATCCCTCCTTCGTAGCCGGTACCCCGAAGAGGGAATTCCAACAATCACTTCGTCCTCTCCTACAAACTCTATTAATTCCACCATTTCCCCAGTCTTGAACCTTCATTTCATGAAAGTACACGAATCCTCTTAGATTGGGCTGCTTTTCTCCCGTTTTTCGGAATAAAAAGAGGTGCTTCCTGGCTTTCGAATACGACTTCGATAAGAGATTGCAGTTTGATTTTTAGTTGAGTTATATAGTAGTCTAGGCCTGTCCATTAAGGATTGACTGCTGGATGTCAAGATTCTAAGTGGAAACCTTAGGCGTCTGCCTCGAGCCATGCTAAAGATTGTTCACGAGATTGCTCTGGGAGGATTCAAAGCAAACTACTAGTTGTGCTACCAGGTCCGAAAGCCCACCCCTGTTTACACATTTCAATTTCCCTGTAAAGCGAGGGTCACGATCGCTGATGATGCTCTTAGGAAGGCCCCAATACTTCACAACATGCTTGAAGAACAAGCGGGCTGCTTCATCGGCTGTGCAATCCCGTGGGGCAGGAATGAAGGTTCCATACTTCGATAGCCTGTCTACTACCACCAAGATGGAACCGCAACCTTCAGACTTAGGAAGAGCCGATATGAAATCCATGGTAACGCTATCCCATGGACGTTCAGGTGTAGGCAGTGGCTCAAGCAAACCAGCGGGCTGTCTTTGCTCTACCTTGTCTTGTTGGCAAACAAGGCAGGTTCTCACATAAGCTTAGAAATGACGTAATAAGAAAGGGTTCTGAAGGAAGCAGGTTGTTCTGAACCCTTTCTTACGTCATTTCTGTTCTGGTACTGATGTGAGTTCTGCTATAGATGCTATAAATAATGCTGAATTACGCTTTCGGATTCTTGCAGATTTCTGGGATAATTTTAATAGAGAAGAAGAAGAAGAACGTAATAGGAATTTAGGATACTAAGATGATTATTTTCAATAAAAGAACTAATAATAATAGTATTAAAAAGTATAATAGGATTTTTTATAATAGTAAATGGAAAATTTATAATACTAGTTTTTTGTATTATAATTGTTATTGGGCTTATTATTTAGGATTAAAAAGGCCTGAGTTCAAGTACGACTTATTTGCAAAACCACTTGCACTTGAAAGCCGCTGGGAAGCTCCCAGCATGAAAAGGGAAAGTACCTTTACCAGAAGCCCTATCTATAATGATATTATTCCTAGCTTTCCATCAGTCTTCTGGACTGGTAAGATTCGAATCAAAGATTGTATTTTATGTTATGACACAAAAAGTAGAGTTAATATTATATTAAGAGTGGCTGCCCTAATACAATTAGATCCCCTTGAGGGATTAAAGCTGATCAAAGTGGGGAAGTTTCTCATAGGAAATAAGGCCTACTACCGCCTATTTGAGGTACTTCCTGTTGGGGTACTTCCATTTGGAATACTTCCAATACTGCTATCCAGGGTAGAAGTCAAGCCTATTGTCTTTCCACAAAGGATTATTTCTCCTGATTCACTGAGTGTGAACAATCTAAAATACCCCCTTCATGCTTTTGGCAACTCAGCAGCAGTGAGTGAAAGAATCAGAAGGTTAGTCAATGTAACGAATGCAGGAACTATCACTCCATTACTAATGGTGTTCTACTATGGGTGGGTAAGCCATTACCCCTTGGAAATCCTCCCAGATATATATCTGATCATAGATCAACAGCTCATTCCGTTCGAGAACGAAATCCCAATGATCGACGTTATAGAAGTTCCCACAGATGATATAGAGGGTGGGGATACAACCCTCAAATGGATGATTGTGGGGGGCATAGCCTTGAGTATCATATTCATTTATTATGCAACCACAATGGTCTCTCCGACGAGCCCTTCGGAATAGGTCTTATAATAATCATTATGTTGATTAATAGAAAAGCGGTAAAGAGGGAGGTTGAGTGTGGTAAGGGGATGGGCGGCGACCCTTACAGAATCTAGAATAAGGGAGAGGGTCGAGTCACCGCTTCGCCCCTTACAAAGACTCTCTTCCTTTCTAAAGAGTAACTTCCCACCTCGTATTTTTTATTATATTAGTAGAGCTTACGTTGGTCGCCTCTCTATCTAAGATAAGAGTTCGAGTTCGATTCCAAAGCCCAGGAAAGCCTTGTTGACCGAATTAGTCCTTCTGAAAGGAAGTTCCCATGCCACCGCTTCAGGCTTACCGTACTTATTCCCATCCAAAGAGTTCGACCCCTGTACTGCGCCTAGAAAATTTTCTAGAGGTTTAGACATATTAGAGCTACCACTAGTGAGTTGCCTCCCCTCTAGCTCTAGGGTGATTGAACTAGCGGATATGCCGATAAAGGCAAAGCTGATCTTGGGATCTTTCTAACCTAACAGCATCTATTCCTTTTAATAAGACTCGAAGATGCAAGTCTAGATTCACTCTCTTCTCTGCTACTTCGTCCCCTTCGGTGAATGCTTTCTTGCCAACATGCCTTCCTTTTAGACCTAGACCTATCATTACCGACTAAGGGCAAACGTGGAAGATTTCCAATCATTTTGACAATGTCGTACCTTTGCTACTTAGATTTTCCTGCGAGTTCGATTTCTTCTTACTTAGTAGAATGGCAACCCTTGGAGTTCGATCCAAACAAAAGCAGAATGCCGGAAAGCAAATCCAATTCAATCTTGACTTCCTTCTGACTTCTAGGCTTTTACCCGAGTTGCAGAGAAGAAAGATATGAGATTGACCAAATCGGAATGCGCACCTTCTTCATACTGTAAATTATCATGCGTACTTCCCTCCAATGCCTCAGTTAAGGCTATGACTGATTGATGAGCCTTCTATCTCCTTCGGTCAAGCAAGGCTGACTGAATCAAGGGACGAACCACTTATAGGCTTTCTGCCTTCTCTTCTAGCTCATTCGATTCCCTATAGGTCTAGGTCTAGGCAAAGAGAACTGGGCAAACTAAACCACTAGTAGGTCACGAACTCAATTAAGAGATCAATCCAATTTCCTGCTGGCTACTTTCTTCCTTATAGTTGGATGTCTTAGAGAATAGAGTTTCGGATAGATGGGTTCTACCCCAGGGTTTAGACATATTATCAGGAGAATGCCCCCTAATCTGCGACATTACACGGATATGCAAAGGTCGCTCATTCACTTCCATCCTTCTCGTTCAATCTAGTGCCTACTCACTACCCGGGATCTAAGACTCCTTCCTTTAAAGAAAGCGCAGCGTGAAACCAGTTTCTTTCATTCGATGTAGTGGTCCGATTGCCTAGTGGAAGCCCTTAGGCACTTGATTCTAGCGTACGCTCGGCTCCTCTACCAATCACCACAGCGCGAGATGCGCAAAAGTTACTGACCCATCTCTCCACGCCAACTGGCGGAGCGGCTCCCTGTGCTCTTTCAACCTCGGTTAATGTCGTAGTTTCTTTCCCTTCTCCTAAGTATGAGTTGAGAGTCTAAGAGGGAGTCTTCCTCTACTCTAGGCTCACTCCACCCCCTCTGTTGTCTTATTTCAATGCTTTGAAACCATGGGTGGTAGAATGGTGTTGGGACTATTGAAACTGTCGATCTCCAACTTGAAGGTGGGCGGGAGATAGATAAGGCCTGCAAGGGCACTGTCTAGTTCTCGACTCGATTATCTTGTATGAGCTGAGTGGTAGACCAATCCTACCATAACTAAAGGGGTGAGGAAGAAAAACAAAGATCAACCTACTACCAAAAGGAAAGGCGATACCCCGCTGAAGGCAGCAAGCACCATCCACTTGTTGGAACGAGGCCTTTCTCAACTCTTGGTCTATTGACGCTCTGCCGGTCAAGTCCTTCGTAACTTGACTCCACAGGGCTCATGCAAAAAAGCGACTGGGTTAGTTTGGCCAGCTGACCGAAACACGTTATACCTAACGAACTAGCGTAGCTGTGGGACTCTCGCTAGTATTGATCTCCTGGACTAGTACCGATGGTGGCTCCTCATCCGAGGAGTAATAACCTGTAAAAGGAGGGCATTCAGTCAAGCATCCAATCAGCAGCTGGACTGGAAAATAGATACAAGAATGATTATAGAGTTCCCATCTTTCCCGATTGGCTCCGCTTTTCTCGAATGCAGGTATGAAACCAGGAAACTAGCCTTTATTAGATTAGTAAATAAAGCGGAAACAAACCTGTGGGATAAGTCAGCAAATCATCATCATATATCGGATATCGCACAGGAAAGAGAGATTCCGGAATCTCTTGCTGGCCTGTAGGGACAAAAACACCGTTTTCACACTTCGACTCTCGTTAGAAGGGAGGCTAACCTTATTCATAGACTCAAGAATCAGTTAGGGCAGTGGTGTGAGAATCATGATGAGATATCTGACATTGTCCTTGATCACTTTCAAGATAGACATGTGGAACTGTTTCCATGGAAAAGTTATTGAATAAACCCTTACATCTCCCAAGAGGACAATGCTCTCCTCCTTCTGCTAATGCGAATATCCCGTTCTTGGTTCTTATCTTATATAAAGATCCTGCCCCTGTTATGTTAGCGTCTCTAATCTCATCTATTGGTTGGAGCTCTCTTCGGGAAAGAGTCTAAGCTGCCCGCCCATTTCTTCTTCAATTTCACAAAGACAAAGAAGATTTGAGCTCCTTCGGACCCTTCTCCTATAATGTTAGGCGAGGTGCCTTCTGCTCTCTTCGATTTAGAAAGCAACTGAGTGGCTTTCGCTCCTTGGTCTATTGTCTATCGATGTCCTGCCCCACCTCTCTTTAGTGCTTGAGTTAGTTGATAGAGACCTGTACTGTAGGAATAGGCCACTTCTTGGCAAGTTCGGAAGCTTTGGTGAGAGGGGAACTAATGCTAATGGTCTCGGATATGGCTCAGAGTACTGCCTCGCTTAGTCCAGCTGAGCTCTACTATTAACTAATGAGACTTACATAGAGTACAAGTACCAAATACAGAAAAAAAGAGTGTATGCGAGTAAGTGCGAAAGCTTTTGCATCTTCTTTTCCGTCTACTAATTTGAGCTCTTCTTGTCGATCAGTGCGACTCCAAAATCCACATACAGAGAAAGCTGATGTGCCCTTTTTAGCGCAGTTGCAATATCAATATATAGCGTAGTTGCAAGGCTTTCTTTCGTGAGCTAGCCTTGTTTGCTTCCTCTTTTCCTCTCTGTTTCGGATGTCCATCCAATCTCTGATTCCAGTCCATAACTTTCTTGAATATAGCTCCTGTTGCTCTTCTCTGGCTAGGATGTCACTTATATGGCTATCTTTTCTTAAGCCTCAGGGTAATAAGGGACTAAGGCCTGTAAAAGAAGTATCGATTATAAGACCTAATCCGGCTTTCCGTGCGATATCTCCTTGCTAAAGGCCTATCTCTCATCTTGAAGGCTGGTTGAATGGATCATAGAAGGTACAAGATGTGCTTCCATTCCTTTACCTATTTCTGTGCTTATTTACCAATCTGTGCTTGTTTAGCAGCGGGCTTCTGTCATTCTCATTGTAATATTAAGTGTTGTAATAATAAATGATGTAGTTGTAAGATCCTCCTTCTCCTCCCTCTGCTTGGGAATTAGTGTCGGGTACATGGAAGGGTTAGATTGAGAAAGAGAGGGTACGTAGAGGGGTCAGAAGTAGCGACGAGTTAATCAAAACAAAAGTAGCAAGTTTGTTCCGTAGGCTTTCGTGAATTGAATGGGGCTCATGGCTTTCGAAGTCGAAATCACCCGCAATGGCTCTGATAGTTGAATTTTTTTTTCTTTCTCAAAGGGATCGTATTGACCCTCTTCTGAGACTATGGGAGAAGACTGGGTAGAAGAAGCTTTTAGCCCCTGCTTGGTCAGTGCTATTTCCCGGTCGTCCAATGGTCTTTAGTCGTTATTAAGCCTGGTATGCCTCCGCCCTGTGTCCACAATTCCAGAACTTCAATCCAGGATCATGCCTTGGGCTTAGTTCACATGTTCCTGCTTAGTTCGCATTCCGGGTATATGGCAAGCAAGAAAAACGTATTCGCCATAGTTACGATATCCTTTGCTGATAGTACTACTAGCTCTTGACTTAAGGGGCAGTAAGTAGCTCACCAATTTCGGGTGTACGCGTCCCGTAGTCTAACTGGTACTCATGTCTTCTATAGCAGTATGGTATATGTAATGTTGTTGGTTCCAGGTTGCTTAGGACTGTCAGGTTGCTAGTCCTTCGACTAAAAAGCCTTTTCTCAAAAATTCCATTTCCTTCCATGAAATTAGATGAAAAAATTTTTAGTATCCGTTGAGTCATTCGCAGAAGCAGCTCTTTCAAAAGCACCCAAATCTGATGAAGGAACTGTGGAATCAGCGGTTTCTTTCATTCGCTGAAAAACAACGCACCGAAAATATAATAAAAAGAATCCGATGGATCATACATTGCACAGGCATCATCCTAAGAAGCGGAGCCTAGGGCTGCTCTTTCCCTCTCAATCTGAACCGGCTGAAGAGGAATTATTCCCTGAAGCCGAGGCCGAACTAAAATATTAAGTTTATCCCGTTCCTCCGGAGCGCCTCGCCCTCAGGAGCCCGAAGTAACTCATCCTCATCAGCCCCAAGTAACGAATCCGAATGCCTATCTCCAGCCGAATTCGTTTCATAACATAAGACTTATCGGAAGAAGCAATTGGATAAGAATCATACGCTGAATGAGCAGACGAATCGACCGAGGAAAGAGATGCTTACACACTAGAACAGAACCTAACTCTACTTCTTTTTTTCTTTCTCTTGCTGCTATCCTCTCAACAGGTCAGTCAATATCAGTAGTGGAAGAAGCAGAGTAGTCCCCTGGTCATCAGTTAGTAGTTTAATAATCCCAGTAGTGGTCCTCTTGCCTTACCCTTCTTGCAAAGAGCCTAAGCGGTTAAAGCAAGGATTGACTTTTAGGCTGACTGGATGGGATCGGCCCTAGTACCGAGAACAACGAAAGGGGAACTACACCGTCCGCCCACTAATCCCTTCCCTCATCCTTGACTTCCTTTCCTGAGTCATCGTTTGCTAGTACCAGAGTTGGATGCTTACTTCGCTTTCTTTCCTTCCTAGGTCTATTCCTTCTCTCCACTTATTCGGTATGTCCGCCCAGTCGTCAAAGCTTTTCCTTTTTTCTGAGAGTAAGCACCAGCGGGTGAATCTTTAGTCATTTCCGGTATCGCTTTTTATGGTTCCATTTCCTTGAAAACTGAATCTTCATCTTCCTTTATTTTGACTTATGTCAAAAATTTTTATAAATAAGTAATTTGACTCCTGCAAATGCTACTAAGCCTAAGCAGTCCAATCCGTAGTACGTAATCCGTCGTAAGCATAAGGTCTAGCATTCTAAGCTGTCGAAGTCTTCGCTGTATTCGTGTCTGATGGCTTGTGAAATAGCCTCGCTTTTAGGGATGCCCCTTTCTTAAGGGCGAGTGATTGAGAGCGATTGAACAGCTTTCCTTGTCACGAACTGGACTCGAACCAGCCTCTCCAGATGCGGGTCTGGATTTCAACCTTTATGATCGTGACTTTGGTAACCCGGTTCGTCTTCGACAAAAGAAAGACTACATCCGGGGGGAGAAGGGCTTCTTCTCCCAAAGTCCGTCGGGCCGACGACAACCCGCGGCAACCATACCAAGACCTAACGAGAGATTTCTCTCTCTCCCTCACTTTTTGGCGCCAAAAACCTGTCAGCCCGGCCAGGGCGCACAGAGGTGTGGTTTGGGTCGAAAAAAAAACATCGGCGGCCTACCCGCTTTCTTTTCGGAAAGATGCCTCTCAACCGCTTTAGAGGACTTCTTGTCTGTTAGTCCTAAACCTTCATTCCAATGAATACAAATAAGATCAAAAAGGCCATCATTAAGGCAAATAAGGCAATAGCTTCCGTTAGAGCAAATCCCAAAATGGCATAACCAAATGATTGTTTAGCTACTGATCGGAGTACGCCAATTAACCCCCGCCCCACCATAGATTAACGAGTTCCAGACACTGAACGTAATTACTACTATTTATACCCAATTCAGCTAAATCCATATATATTGTGGCGAGAAGATCAACATTGTTTGTAGGTACCAAAGTCTCAAGAATCTGATAGACAGATTTTCCATTTGGAAGTTCTACGCCATTGCTATTAAATAAGGGGGTTATAACTTTATTGGTCAGTTGCTCCTTGATTGTATCCGCAACTGACTCATCCACACGATCTACGTAGTTCTCCATGGTCAAATTTCGCAGCCTGGAAACTCTCCAACTCGCTAGTATGAAAATAAAAGACGGTAAAGCAAGTCCGGAAATTCTATCAATAAGATAGTTTAGAACTAAATCTGACATGCTCATAGTGCATTCCACTCTAATGTAAAAGAAATTCAAATGTTATAACTCCAGATTCGGCACCGTCATCATTGTGCCCCTCGCCACCCTCAACTGCCACACCCTCACGGCTTTCCCGGAACTTTTTCAACTCAACAGCTCGAAGTGGAATCGAACCACGAAGGATTTTCAGTCCTTTGCTCTAACCAGCTGAGCTCTCCGAAAACAACGTTCGACTTGCATGTGTTAAGCATATACTATTCTCCTTGCTTCCGACTAAATTCTCCCTTAATTCCTACCCTGTCTTCCTTCCTTCGTACCCTGGGGCATTGAACTTTCTTCTCTTATGATATATCTTCGGAAGGTTTCACTATCGAAGAAGTTCTCCGTCAAAGTAGGAAATCAAAGTTCACGAGTTCACATCGCCTATAACTCACTCTCAACCTTAGGCGAGTTAACTAACTTTCTTTCTCTTATGATATAAAGAGTTAACATTTAACATTCGATCGAGTTAACAGGTGCAAGTTGGATTTATTACTTCACTATACGCTAACTATGCAATCCAGGGAAGAGAGAATATTTCTTCTTTCCAGTTCCATCTCATATAGCTGCAAAAGTTACTAATTGAATTTCCATTCCTAAGGGATCAGTCAAATTGAAAAAGTTGCAACTTATATACATGCAAAATCTTCTAATTCATTGTAGATCTTATAATTTTTCATTGAAAATGTTGTAATTCACTGAGAAATGTAAAAAGTTCCTAGACCCAGGAAGGAATGAGACTAAAAGGAGAGGAATTTATTGACTCGAGAGGGTTGCCCGAGAGGAATGAAAGTAAGATCTCCAATCCACAGAAACCCGTATCAAAGCTGGAAGAATTCGTTGCCACTTTCTGCTTGCTTCTGTTTTACTCTGGGAAATGAAACTTGCTTCTTTATCTTTATACAGAAATACATAAAAACGAATCATAACGAAAGAACTTTACTTTCCCTGGTGGTAATCGGTTCTCAACGACATGAGGGATGGGATTTTTGATTTTATAAGATATTGTAACCCCCATAGTCGCTAAAGCAGACTCATACACCTTGCTTACTTCCTGATCGGCGATGACAACATCATCACTGAGTCTACCTAAGACGACCATACCAAAATAGGGTGAGGCGAATAAGGTAAGGAAAAAGAGCGCATTCGAGGCATGAATCCTATTAAACTTCAAAGGGAAATCCCCCGGTCTTCAATCGATTGCACCGTCTTGATCAAGTAATTAATAGATGAGACGTGGAGTTTTCTTTCTTGCTAGGCAGATTACTGTTGTCAATAGTATGTTCAAAAATCATTAATCAATTTCTTGCTTACCGAAAGTCCTTCGCTTTTTTCTCTTCTCGGAAAGGATAGTTTAGGAAAAAAAAATCAGACTTTGCGGGTAGAGTTCCGGCTTTGGCCCGTTCGGTTTACTTAATTATTCGAAAAAGAGGGAGCTTGTCCTAGCCGATCCAGTCGAGTACGTTCTGGCTCGTATGGAACGACTGTACGTACCCGGTTACCTTAGCCCCCGGCTTAAGAAAAACAGAATTTTCAAGGCCTGTATCTAGGTAGACTGAGATAAGCTTCTGTTATTTTTCTTCTTTCTTTTTTGCTTGATTCCGCTAGCCCTTCCTCTCTGTCAACTAGAAGGTAGAGTATAAGGCAAGCAAGGAACTGATTGACCTCTAATAAAGAGTCTGACTAGCACCCGGAAATCGTAGTAAGCACTTTTCCGGGTAGTTTTTTACTAATAGACTTGCTTACCGTAACCTAGCCTATTGATGAAGAACTACTATTGCTAGCTAGGGGATTCATGCTCCTATAAGCAGAAGTCGAGTGCTCATCGAAACAAAGCGGAGGACTCACTCATTCGACTAAGAATCTGGGAATGAAGAGGTGGCTGATGGTTGAGAAACCACTACTACTATAGAGACTGGTTCAACTCCCCTTCGTGAACTGAAGAACAGGATCGGTTGTTTAGATACCCAGGAAATCCTTGTTCTAGCTCTTTCTCCTCCCCGGGAATCTATCTGCTGGCGTCGCCATCTCTCGACTATGAAATTCCGATGATTTGCCCCATTTCAGAGCCAAGCGGGGAGACTGCTGACCAAAATCCCTCATGCATCTGTCTGGATCGGGTCGAATAACTCATAGGTTCAGAAAGAAAGATCAGGTTCTAAAACTAAAATCTCCTAGGCAAGGGCTTACTAAGAGATCTTGCATCTTTTATAGAGTGCTTCTTATGTCTTTTCATAAGCAGAAGTATGAGTATAGCTGCTCTTCCCCTAGTCTTAATCCCACTTCTTATCCTTATCCCTCTTAGCCTTCTGTTTACAGGTAGATCTCTTAGGACTGGTATGACTCTTATACACTACGTGTATAACCTCGTAACAGCCTCGTCTTTTTCACGGCTCCCACGTTAAACAACGGCCCCTTATAAAATAGGGCAGGGAATAGGGTTTAGATTGGCACTGGAATACAAACAACTGGATTTAGCTTTCTACCACTCGCTAGAAAGGAAAAAGAAACTACTAGTCATCCATGGGCAAATCATCCTTAGGGATAGGCAACTACAATTGAAACTGTCTCGCTTGGGGGTGTCAAGGGGGTCGCAAGACCGAATTTGCCCTAGAGAAAAACTAGCCTAATGGATTGAGAATCACTCCTCAGATAAGGGCTTACAGGGCAAAAGAAAAGATTGGAAAGATCCTAGTATAACCATCCCTTCCATAAGAAACTGCTTGATAGGCAAATAGATAAACTGCATAATTAGACCATGTACAAGATCCTTCCTCTAGCCCTTTACCCTTTGATCTTGCTTGCTCATTTGACGGCCTTAATGAATTGAAAAAAGAGAGCCCTTAGAGAGGGATGCTGATAGACCTGAATGAAGATGCTATGGGACTGATGGAAAGTCAAAAACTTGATGGAACAGAAGTAAAAAGAAAAAACTTTCCACTGGACCGACATCAAAGCACTTAGCACTCACCAATAGATTAACCTTTCTTCTACTACTAGATTCAAAAAATCCCCGCTTGATGGAAGTAGCATCAACTACTGATACAGTGTGAATAACAGGAATTTAGACTCTTTCTACTGCGCCTGCTGGATCGAATGGCGGAGAACTGGCACTGAGAGAAAGCAGCATATCATATTATATAAGGGAAAAATCTATCTTTTATCGTGAGCCCTCCTCTGTTGAGACTGCCCCGGCCTGGAGATCGTTACAACGGGAGATCGGGAGTTAGCTCGCTTAGAGGGGGAGCGCGAGAAAGAAAGGGCTATGTTTTGGCTGGCAGGAGATAAAATAAAATTCAAACTCACTTATCCGTGGAACCTGCACCAGATAGTACTGCATACTTATACCTACATACTTAGACTGTGACCAATCCTCTGGTAAAGAAATGCCACTCTTGATAAGGGAAATAGCGAGAACCGGGCGGGCACTGGAAAAGAACATAGAGCGAAGGCCAATAGCGGGTACTGCCACTACTCGTACAAAGGCTTAGATGGGTTTAGGGGCTATAGTATAGGGCTTACACTCTTTCTTGTCATTTTCATTTTCACTTCCTTCGGTAAAGGGTAAAGATAGCAGCTTTTTGTACAGCCTGTAAAGCTCTTCCCCGGATAAAGACTCTTGCTACAGAACGATTCCTACATTATTTGACTTGCTACCGGAGAGATAAAGAAAGCGAACTCTATTAAGAAACGTAGCTTTTGCCGACACACCATGGAAAGAGACTAGCTTTGAGCCCTTGCCGCCCTAGAAAACATCTATTCTTCTTCTGCTTAAAGGCCTGCAACCTATTCTCATATACATACATTATCGGACCTTTTGAATAAGAGCCAGGAAGACCTTATTCAAATGGAACATTTTCGTATAGAAGATGTAAAACAAATATTGGGAATTCTAGAAATAGAAAAGCATTTTGCAATTGATTTCTCAAAGAATAAATTTTAAATCTTAATGCAGGCATTTCATATCTCGTTGAATCAGTCTTTTTCGCCACATCGCGTATAACGGGAATCGAACCCCCTCTGCTGCTGGCGGGCGGATGGAGAATGTTCTACTTTGATCCAGCAACTTGTTAGGAGTAGGTTTTGGCTTTCCCCTTTTATGTTATTAGTAAAGCGCTAACGAGCAAGAAAACGGATGCGCGTTAGCGCAACGGCTTTCGCGCAGCTCAATCCGTTGCTTGTTCTATAGTAAGGGGCTTTTTCAATAAGGCTCGCGTAGGGGCGCGCACGTTTTTTGGCTCTCTTCGCTCCACTAGCCTTGATTGGCGGATGGAAGTACCGAGGTGCGTCTGGTGGTATCGTATAGTTGATCACGGCTGCATTTAGGAGCTTCCTTCGTCACCCTCTTCTTAAAGCCGGCGGGGATCTCACTTTCGAAAGAGAGTCTCGACGTGGTCCAGGTATATAAGCTCCACTCGGGCAAGGAAGTATGGATCAGATATAGCTACAGCTGGCCCAGCTATTGGCTATCTGACTCTTCCGCTGAAGCGACAGAACCAACTGCATAGACTGTATAGTCAACAGAAGCTGCTGGATCGTTGGCTAAGGGTGGTTGGTAGCATGGCTCGGCTTAGCCGGCAATGGGCTTGCTTATGGGTCAAAATCGGGGTCTCGGTCTTGAACATCCTCTTCTCGCTCTCGATCACGAAGGTCTGCCTATGGCTCTGTATCTACCTCTGTCCACCGGTGCTTATTCGACTGGATAAGCTGCAGGATCAACGACTGGATCAATGGCTTAAACTACTGCTTCTTCAACGCTTCTCCTGCGACTGCTGCTAAGGCAGGGTCAACTCGGTTAGCTCACACTGGATCGCTATCCCGATCTTTAGCTACCCCGTTGGTTGATTTGCCGCATCTAGTAGGGTTTGGGTCAAGGTATGCTGCTGGAATTTCCCCCTCTAGTGCTGGTGCTGCGCTATGAGAATCTTGAATGAGGTTTGGATTTTGAATCAAAAGCTATCAGATGTCTGATCGCGTACAGAATCTATCTGATCCCGTGCCACTGGTGAATTAGACCCCGCTTCCTTTCACTCCGCTAAAGAATGCCTCTGCGGCCGAATACAGAGTAAACCTCTGATTCCGGAAGGGTGGGTCTCGTCAGGTAAGGATGAATACGATCTCCTTCCCCTACTCCATTCCCCTGCTTGGCTCTAGCCTTGTCCGGACCCCCACCTCTTTGAGTTTTCGCCCCCTGAGTTGCGCTCTTTGTCTCGTCCATCTGAGGCCGACGGGTGCGTCACATCCTTTGTTTGTGAGCGAATCTCTTCGCCCTATGCTGAGTCGTAGTTCTATTTCGCTTGGGCTGCTCCTTAGTCGTTGGCCTCCTTTGGTTCTTGGCCGTAACACTTCTCTTGCGTGCGCAGGTTCCCCTAGCTCTGTTCATGGATCCATTCTAAGACTAAAAATTTAACTATTCTTAAAGTGATAGCTCTTACTCCTTAAGACAAGTGTTGACTCTTACTCCTTCTTCTCGTTATAGCTCAAATTCCTACTTCTTATAGCTTTTCCACCTGCTTTTAGCCCTTCCCAACCACCTATAGAAAATGGACCCAATGGTGTGAGTGAAATCTATTTCAGTAGAGCGTATGAGCTGTCCCTAGGTATAGCCCTCAATGGTATCAGGGAGTACTTCGACGTTGTCATTCCAGTATAAATTGTAATGTCATGTTCTGTTGAAGAAGTTTTCACTTGTTTATGATCTTGCGGAGAATACGTGCCATTTCTTTGTTTCCTTCCATGGTGATTGATTGCACGCTATTTCCAGCTGCCTGTCTGTCCTGTTTCACTAATGAATCTGTCTTTCCTTGCCTCTTGATTCGTTAGTGTCCAACATTGGTTAGTCTCGAATGGATTGAATCGCGAGCCGAGCGAGGCCCATATAAGTGGAGTTACCCAATGATACCTGAAACGGATGGCTAATCTATGGTAAAGATGACGTCGACACAAGGCGGTTGAACACTTGTGAATCACTCTACTCAGAGGGTCATGAGACTCTAAGGACGAGAACCAGGCGATTCTAACAACAGAAAGCAGTCGCTAAAGAAGAAGCCAACCCATGTAAGGGAGAAACCGTCAAAGAAGAAAGAAAAACTATAGCTCTCGGAATGAGTACCAAAAAGCAGGGCGATCGTGTCAATATCTTCAATTCTGCTTTTTCGTGGAAATGCCGTTCACTCCTTATTATTGAGACAAGAGATCAAATAACGGACTTCCTATGAAGCATTTAGCCCTATCTACCTACTCCTAGAAAGAAAAAAGCAGCGCCAGGGAAGGAAAGTGAAAGAGATCGTTAGCACACTCTAATCAGAAGAGAAGGCGGGGCGAGCAGCTCTAATCTCAATGGACCCTCTTGAGCTTTGCTTCATTATTTCCATTTCTGTTAGAAAAATAGCTTGTAGAATAGGTATGATACCATCGGTTTTTGTTCCTATCAGGATTGCCCCCAAAACTCGTATTTTCAAGATTTTTATTGCTATAATCTAACCGTCACGGTGAATCATCAGACTTATCTTATATCTCCTACCCCCCGGTTCTCGTTGAACCTCTAAAAACAATAAGCAGATCAGCCTCCGTAAAGAAGGTAGCTAGCCGAGTAATATGAAGGTCAGACTCTTCCTTGATTTATATAGATCTATAATAGACATTAAAACATTCAAAGCCAATAATTAACTCTTTTAACAGGCCCTGAAGATAGCCTAACCACTTCGTTAATGCTAGCCTAGCATAAAGCCCCGCGGGTAAGTACCTCAAGCCATTTTATCAGGGGAGGAAGAATTCATCCATAGCACTTTGGATCAGAGGCAGACAGAGCTGCTATCGAAGACTCAGCAACGGGCTTTTAACCACTGAATTTCTCAATACGTTCAATCCGGATCTGTTGCACTTGCTTTCATGTACGTTACAGAGAAAGAGGTTAGCAAACACTCCCACTCGTTCAGTCTGCTACCCAAGGAATGTCATGCTTTGATCCGTAGGAGACAAAAGTGAAAGAGAAGCGCAATCTCTATTAGAAAAGTAGCATCATACTGGTCCAGCTCCGTAGAAATAGAAATGCCGACGCCCACATTCACTACAATCTTAAGGGAACCGCTCACTGTTCCTACTGGGTGGTGGACGGACGGAGTTTGCTGAGTAGTCATCTAGATGATCTTTGTACCATTGTTATTGATCCAAGTCTTAGGGGAACCGCTTGTCATTCACAGAAAATAAGCATAAATAACCTTCCTCAAAGTGGTACCCAGGACTAAACCTCTTGTAAATAGGCATTCCAAGGCGAAACAGAAGAGAAAGACTCGCGCTCAAGCAGCTGAGCGGGTTCGACATCTTCTACGTAGAGCTAATTCAAAGGTTCAGTTATGAGGAACCCCAATCTTAATAAACAATTAATGAGAAAGCTGCAAAAGGAAGGAGTGTATCGTCGTTCTGTAGTTCATTGATTTCATTCAGTATGATCGTCCTTCCCCGATTCACAAGCCCCTATTCAAAGAATCGACCGAAGCCCCATTCGTGTGAGTCTTTCTATATTGCATTTCTTCCAAGCCTGGCTGGATCAGCTTCATAATCTGGACCGGGTCGCTCCCATTAGCAGGCATTTTACGTCTTTCTGTTGCTATTTGAAACAGACCTCCTCTCCGGCTCTCCGGATTCGTCATCTTCGGGTTCGCCAGGTTTCAATCTCTCTAGGGAGGTATTAATGTACGAGCTGCTATTTCCTTTTGAAACTAGGATCACTTTCTCCCTTTGTTTACGATTTTGCTTGAAAGCGATCGGCACTCAATTACATTACTAACTTACACTACGCCATTCTGGTTCTGGTTCAGTAGTTCTTCACTTCGCGAAGTCCTCTAGTCTCGATATTCTCAATGAAAATCCCTTGTTTCTCTCTTAAACAGTCACTATCATTTTAAGAGAGAAACAAGGGATTTTAGAAAAGGCAAGGCCGGTGAAAGCAATCAAGCCAAAGCAACATTCCTTCAACTACCGCTCCTGCCCCTAGGAAAGAAAATCCAATTACCAGTCTCAGTTCCAGGTCCTATAACTATCCCCTTCCTTCTTCTTATAACGTGAGTGACCCATATCTATAGCCAACAAGGGCTTTCCTCACAGCTTCACAAGTCAGTTCCCCCTTTTCTAGAGCAGCTAGCACACCAATTCCAACAATCCCGTCTATTGCTCCTTCTCCCGTCCTTCTTACTGCTACGTGGGAAGAGCCTTTTTTCAATTCATTTCGATAAGAGCCAAAGGAGTCTTCCTCTCTAGTAGCCCTTCCGACAACAGATTCAATTGCAGCAGTTACTCTAACAGCGGCAATCGCCCATGGTTCTGCCCTACTATATTCATTATGACCCAAGGCTCACTCCCTGCCCTAAGCTAAGCCCTACGGTTCCTTCGCTTCCCGCCGTTAAGAGTTCTGGCTTCTAGGGCAATAAGAGTTAAGGACAGTAGTTAGCAATCCCGGTATTCAAAAGGAAGAAGCAAGAATTGACATTTCCTCCTCGGCAAGTAGAGTTACCTCAGCCAGCCAGCTAACTTCCTAATCAGTTTTCTCGGCCTTTGCCGGGTACCGCTTCCTCCCTTTGGCTAACTTCCTAATCATTTCGTAGTCGGCGATTGTGAAAAAGATAAGAGCGGAGCGGATCTAATTCCTCAAAGGTTTTTTGTTCTTTAAACTTCCTTTTTACTGGAGCGGTCTTCATCTGGTGCATATTCATTAGTTGGGTGGGAGCTTTCCCCCATCTTGGCTAGACAGGTTTCTAGGCCGATCTTCTTACTTCTCTTCGCATCTCGAAAGACGCAAAAGATCTGTTATTAGCTTATTCAAGCAGTCGAAGGTCCTTAATCTTTTTTGCCTACTTGCCTTTTTCCTTACAGCCTATATAGACTGAGGGCATTCTCGCAGCTACTTCTTGCAAACAGCCTTTTTGTCCTAACTGCGCATTTGAAGCTTCTTCTATCAAAGAGCTTGGGCATCTTTCGATGAGTAGGTCCGGAAAGAGACTGAAGGCATCCCTATGTGGTTAACATTTCCCTGAGATGCCCAGCCTTTATAGACAAGTAATCCATCCCGCCATTCCTTATTGCGCACTTCGGTGTGAATAAGAAGAAGAGCAATCTCTAGTTTCGAATCTAGTCTCGGCATCAATCCCAAAGGCCTCTAGTCCCAGAAAAAGACTTCAAAGAAGTAGCTCGTGGAACTGAGTTCCGCTAACCGCTTCTTGCTAACAAAGCTGTCCAATTCAATGAATGTGTTTACGTCCTCTCTTCTTAGTCTACGATTATCCCTGCTCTTCCTCAGATGTGGTTTACCTGGTCGAAAGTAGAAATGTGTGATTGACTTCGTCCCGGTAATTCCTTCAAAAAATAGCAGTTGATTTTCAAAGACCCCGTATTCAATAGTTGCCAAAGGGGCCTTTTCTTCCTTATAGCGCATTCTTTGCCATTGATTCTGTTGGAGGCAGGGCTCCTAGAAGCTCATACCCGTCGAAAGGGAAGAATCATAGTCTCGTAAGCGCTGTCAGCCTAGCCGCTGCTGCTTGAGTTGCCGCTGCAGCTCTTGTCGTATCCGTTGTTGGTGGTTTAGAGAAGGCAGTGGAAGAGAAAGTAGCTGCGATTGCTTGAGTTCAATCAGTTGAGGTTGGTTTGGTGGTATATCCTTACTTAACTTATATACTTATATAAGTCGTTTTGATCCCGGCCCAACGCGATAAAGAATAAAGAAGTAGGGCGATCGATCCCACACAGAGTCACCTTTCTAGTGCTTGTTCGGAATGGAATAAGCTCTTCTTGTTCAAATCGACTCTTCCCCTCTTGTAAGTTCACATTTTGTCTATGGTGAGGTTGACCGGTTCTCTTTCCTGGTAAAGCTATTCAAAGTCCCGGAAAGCAAGCTAGTGAAAAGACCTACATCCAATCTGGAATAGAAATCCGTGGATGTAGGATCAGCTCCAAGATGGGCAGTTCCTGGTTCCCTTGGGATCATAAAGAAACTATTGCTTTAGTAGAACGCCATAAAAAGAAGGTAGCATTTTCTTGTCACGATGTAATTCCTCAATTATGATTGATCTGCAAATGAAAGTCGTTTCTCGGGTCTCATAAATAATGGATCGACAACAATAGTCGATTACACTTAGAAAAAGTGGTAATCTATTTCCTTACGGGTTGAGCCGATCTCCGAAGAAAGGTCAATCTACCTACTATCTATCCCCGGGGCGGAGTATTCACTATTCATCTTTGACCTAGTCACGTAGGATCAGGATAAACTAAAGAGCTAGCCTGCCATGCACCCTTGCTTCACGCCAGTAATCCACTATCTTCTGAAAGACCTATTTCTGATTTAAAGACGAGAGATTTCGAACCTGAAGACGTAGAGCCGTCTATCTACTTTCCCTTATGGTAGAGCCAAGTCCCTATGGAGACTACCGGTCCTGTTCAGTGGGGGCTTTTTCACAGGCAGGGTGAAATCCTTTCAAATCTCGAATTACTAAAAAGTACGTCCGTCCAATCACAAAAATCATCTGCCCGCCTCCTGAGCGGATTAGCGGATGGAGCATACCGGTTCATGCCATCAATCCTCCTTTGCTTTTTCTACTGATGGCATTCTCTTAGAAATTACATTGTGCAAACCTTATTTGTCCAAGCCCTATTCATGTGCAATTGATTCAATAGCTAGTCTTCCAACAGCGGATATGAACCCAAGAGCTACTAAGAAAGGTCCTTACTTCAAGTAGAAAGCGGTTTAACGGGAGCTTTGTTCCTTCATCCCTTGGGTAATAAGATAGCTATTCTTCGCATCTCGAAGAAAAAATCTATGTTAACATAGCCTAGGGGCTACCGAAGTAATCCTCTGTGACGTTGAGGCATCTGCCCTGATCTAGTTCCATTGTGGTGTAAACAACTCTTTTCCGTCTTTTATTTTATTTACCCCATCAACAGGAAAGGCCGGTTCGCCTCTCTAATAAAAAGAAAACGTTGGCTCCATAGCTTTCCCCCTAATGGCATTCATGCCTAATATAATACTATTGAGGATGCTCTTCGGGAGGAAGGACTAGTTAAAGCTTACCGAATCTTGTGCATCCTTTCCAAGGACCAAAGAGAGAAAAAGAGGATCCTCTCCCGTATGAGTGGGCACTTCAAGGAGTAGGTACTATTCATAAATTTTGCCCCTGAGACTGATAAATAGCTTCAAAACCAGCCTTTCGGGTACCAATAAGGTAATCACCCATGGTTGCATGTAAAATGCATGTTTTTTTCCCCCATAAATAGTATAGCACGGTTCTTCGACTTGTTATTCTCCGATCAACTGTCGAGGAATCGAAGAGACCCGATTCAATCAAATTCTTCCCTTCGTTAGTTTACCAACTGTAACTGACTGTCACGTCCAACGAGAGCCTGAGCATCCCACTATTCTTTCTTATCGTAGGAGGCATTCTACTAGCAAAGAAGACTCCTATAAGTGGTAGTACCTAGTTGGGGCTTTGTGGTATAATTCTTTGCCGAAAGAGGTCTCCGCCGACCCAACGACTTTCCGATGTGATTGACAAGCAGCGGGGCATGGAACGGAGTTTAATTCATCGCGACAGGAGTTCACCAAGTCTAAGAATGGGCCGGTCATTCAACGAGAAGGGGGGGTTTCACCTGATCGCTCTGAATCCGCTGATCAGGAAGAGGTTTTTTCTTTAGATAAAGCAGAAGCTCGTTCCTGGCCTCTTTGACAGTAGCTAGTCTGAATTCGTAACCCGCCATCTTTGGGCAGGAGTCGTCAGATCTTGCCCAGGCAAAGGAGCGATCGACACTGGCTCGCAAGTTTTAAGAAGTGGTAGTGGTAAGCGCAAGGACAAGTTGATTCAGAAAGGGGAAGAGGAGTAGCCTAGCCTGGTTCTTGTTTGTTTTCCTGAGCGGTATAGTACGGCATGTGGGAAATTACAATCAGAGAGAAGTAACGATACGATAGATCCGCAGGAAATAGCGAAGTACATGAATTATCTATCTATCTCTTTCCTTAGCTGAGAGAGAGGGAGTGAACTCTCGACATGCAGGCATATCGAGTATGTTCGTTCAACCCTAACACAAGACAATTACAGGGAGGAAAATTACTACTCAAGAGGTTGCTTTTCCTTATCTAATGCGCAATCAATCAGTTGCTTCCTATCAATCTCGATTCTTGCTTAGCTGTTTTGCTTGTTTACTGATCCCCTTCCCACATCGATCCCTCGAGACAGGAAATCCTCCCTGCCATTTCTTAGGTTAGGCTGCTCTGTGATGCTTACTCCATCTCAACGGATAAGCTGGCTTACTAAAGATGAACCCCTTGTGAGGCTATTCTAGGACGCCACCCGTGCATTAAGATTCTTTCACATGGAAAAGTCAAGTCCAGGCTTTGGCTTAGGTTAGGCTTGGGCTTGATTTACCGGAATTTTGCCTTCAAAGAATGCTTTCAAGCTAGGAATTGTTGCACGGATAGCTTTATTTGACAATTAGCTGGAAGTCGGGCTATTATGCCTATTCAACATAAACTAAGGCGCTGGGTAGATCTACGATTGCCGGGCATGAATTCTATTCTAAGTCGGAGAATGCCCATGAAGAGGGTCTTATTACAGAATCCGCAGTTTTTTTAGTAGCCCTAGACAGATCATTGCTAAGAGCAGAGCAGGTAAAGCTTTTCTTGCTAATCAGGTGCTATCATCGTATTCTAATGATGATCTCGTCTCCCTTTCTGCTTGAAAGCTTGAAAGAGGTATTCACTCTAATAAGGCATTCATGAGTTTACCTTTAACCTGTAACTGGACTAACCTCGCCTTCCCCTAACTCTACTCTTGACAGCTTATTGCGTGCTCAGAGGAAGTAACCCTTATTGGTCTTGCACACTAACTGAAGCTTAGAAGGTTGATTTTTGCTTATCGCCCTTTCGTCCCGTGCTCTTGCTTGATTTTCTTTTTCGAATGAATCTGTTCTGAGAGTACCTACGACTGCAATGCAAACTCTTTCATGCTTCAATCGAGAATGCTTGCTGGCTAGCTCGTGCAATCAACGATAAAATCCTTCGCCTTAGTAAGCTAGCTTTGGTTGCTAAGCAAGCCTGGTTCTCCGGGCACTACGGTAAGACGTGAATCGATCATGACGAGAATGGACTTCTCCGTAATGTAATAGAAGAGTCACAGTCCAGTTCCCCGGTTTAAGCTTGCTGATTAGGGTTGGCAGCAAGGAGATATTAATTCAATTCAGGCGGGTAAAGGCTTGGCTTGACTCCTGGTCGGGTCGGAGGCGAAGACTGGCATGAAGTACACGGAGCGGAGTGACCTTGGTGTCCTAATAACAGATACACTCGATTTCCCCTCTATGGTAAAGGCCCGATGGGGCAAATAACATGGCCCGATGGGGCATGGACATGAAAACACAAAGTGTTAAGTCGACCTTCGGTCTTCAGCCGACACAACGCGGCACCCGGACCACAAAATAACCCCGAAACACGAAAACAGATGCACGCTTTAACTAACCTTTTTCCATGAAGTTGATCAACCCCTGATGATTCACCCAGACGAATCCTGCAAAACATGGAATCGGGGCGTCGCCCGGTTCAATAACAAGGAGTTCGCCCGAAAGATCTAGCTTATAAAGGAAACCCTCAATCTCGTCGACTTCCAAAGGGGCAGACAGTGGAAAAGAGAGAAAGGTTTCATAGAGAAACCTCGCATAGGAAACGTCAGGAAAAGAGCGCATAAACTCTCGATCGAAGTCATCGAGTAAGAAATTCACTAATACGTCCGTTAGAGGGCCCACAGGCGGTATACCAACCCCCACTGACGAGGACCAGTCTTCCCCCTTTTCGTCTAATATTTAGAATGTTATAAAAGACGAAATGAATGCTAAAACGGATTTCTCGCTCACCGCAAGCTCCATCTTTCTTAAGAGATGAGAGCGAGAAATGGTAGCTAAGGAAGAATAAAGATTTAGATAAAAAAGCGCTTCCACTTTGCCTCGCATTGAGCACAAAAATCTCTCTGAGTGCTTTTTCTATAAAAAAAAAAAAGGCATAAGATTCATTGACAAATAAAGAAGAATTCTCAAAATGCAAAGTTAGGATATGCGCAAGACGAGATTATCGTTCATTGCGGGACGAACGACCCAAGAGTCCTTGGTAAATTCCGGAATTTGGAGAGCATGGAAAAGCCCCATTCGGGAGTGGGCGCCTGGCCGGATTTCCAGGATGATTGGTGAAAAGGTATACTCCCCCTTAAGTACTCTCCACTGAATATCGCGAACTGTAGATAGATCCATCGATGCAAATCAACTTTTTTTAAATTTACCATTGTAAACCTTGCCCAACCAAGATAGGAAACTCACTACGATGAACCTTGGTAAGTAGACAGATCCTTATCTATTTCCGGAATTCAAGGGCGATTGGCAGCTTCCTCTCTTATTAATGTAATGCTTAGATTAGAGAGAATTTGCTATCCACGGATAGAGCCCGAGTTTGAGGAAGACAGTCCCTCTTAGTATCATTTCAAAGGGGTGCTTGCTCTTGCACCAAGTGCGTCAGCATGCTTTCTATCCATTGAGCAAGGGTTGTAATTGTATAGCAGTATCTGAAAACATATCTTGAGGGTGCCCTAAAGCGCTCATGCTATCATCTTTTCATATAGAAAGCAAAAGAGTGATCTCCTAGAATAGGATCGTCGAGAAGCCTTTATTGATTGTTTTGAAGCACTTTTGCCTTCCTTCGGAAGAAGCCTATCTGTCTATTGACCTTTCTTCTTAACCATATCAAAATGGCCTTTGTTAAGCATCAGACCTTTTACTTGCTTGTGGAATTTTAGGGTCATAGGCTTCCATTTATGAAAGCTGGGAACGAAAAATCTAGGAATTTCTCTGGATTGATTTCCCCCTACAGGGGTTTCATCAACGCTGGCCAATCGGCTTCCTTAGCCTTAGGTTGAGAAAGCTTAGTTTGATTTTCAAGCCCAATTCCGTTTCCGAATCCTTTTTTCAAAGGTTCCCAGGTCCGGATCCCTTTCTTCAAAAGCAAAAGAAGAGTTTCTTTATTCGCTTCAAAAAAGTTGCCGAATCAAAAGCCAACGAGCAACCTTGGTGGAAAAGGCCATAAAAGGGGGATGAAGCTGTTAATCGGATCGGGCACAAGCCCAAGGAATGAAGTCCGCTCAATGTATGTAGGGCGCCACCTTTTATTAGAATTAGGGGTAACCGCATCTAATGAAGCAAGACAATTCAATGAAGCAGTAGCCCGCTTCAGCGATAGCAAACTCTTTTTATCCTCCTTCTACTAGGGCTCTTTCTCCTCTCCCGTTGGTCGAGCGTCTTCAAACCTTCGAATTCTATTGATCAAACCATGGCACTCGAGGGCAGAAGATACAGATAAAGATTTGTCTTATTTGCCAATAGGCACCCTTGTTCTGCGGCTTCTTAGGAGACCTTTTTGCCCACTTTCCACTTTGAGTATCCGAATTGATTATTGATTCCTTTTCATGAAAAACCATACTTCCTTAAGGGAAACGGAGAGAAAAAAGAGTGGCCGTGTAGGAGTACTGCTATGGGAGCTGGTCCCGATCGGTCTGAAACTGAACTAATGGAATTTACATTATGAGAGAGGCAGGGGAGAAGAAAGAAGTAGGGCTAACCCGAGATCCCTTAGTGTAAAACTTCTTGCCGACATGGCGACTGGAACATTTCCATACTTTCCACACCCACTAGCTATTTATGCACCTTTCTAGTCGACATAGAATCCCTGAGTTTGCACAGCATTTATTCCCTAGAGCTTGGCTCTTTGCTTTGTACCCGACTTCCGATTCGTTGAACCCCTGTTCTGACAAACATTTAAACTAGCAGTCCCCTTCACCGGGACTCTCTATTCACATTCACTGAAAGAGCGTGGTTCACCGCCTTGCCTCAATGTCGCAGACTCGAAAACTCTCCTTCATGCCCCTGCACGCCCATACTCATCCACACATCTTCCTTACTTTTCGTTCAATCCCTAGCAACTCCATTCTGATCTTAGGCTGGTGTTTACCGCTTCTTTTTTTTCTACCGTGTCGTAGAACCTACTGAAGACTTTCCCTGGTCTTTCCTTTTCTCAATCGGAATGATGAATGAGTCCTATGCTCTCTTCCTCAGAAGCGAGACTCACACCTATTCGTCAGTATAGATTTCAGAAGGAAAGAGTTGACTCGAAGCACATATTTCCTTTCGCTACGCCCCTCCTTCTTTCCCTATCCGTGCTTTGATAAATGAGTTTCCAGGAAGTGAGTGACCTAATCTAATAGGAGTGACTGTGGCCAAGCAAGCAGAAGGTTACAGGCTAGCGGGGTAGTTTACTTTGATCCGAAAAGAATGGGATTGACAGCTTTGGTTGGTATTCGTAAGCCGAGATCCACTATTAAGTTAGAGAGTTTGGCATTGCATTGAGTAAGCGCTTTCAGGCAAATGCTTATATAAGAGAATCCCGGGAGAAAGCAATTTCAGTTAACTCTGAATCTGAACTCAATGATTGCAAGTTCAAGATCAGCTTTTCAATGAAACTCTGCCTTTCCACGAAGCGCAAGCAGGAATCAGACATTCAAGGTACCACCTTAACGGACTCCTATCATCATATGGTTTTTTTGAATACCTTCATTTCATTCCCTGCGAGGTCTAACGATGAGAGAGTGCTCCGGAAATAGAAGAGCAAATAAGAATGATTTTGCCCACTTGCTTTACTCCGCTAGCTTTCCTAAAAGATCTAGTTTCAAAAGGGGCTTTCGATTCGATAGAGTAAGATACGGCTTTTGAAAGACTTTCAAACTAACTGGCCCTAGCTTGAAAAAATAAATATACCACCTAATACAACTTTCAATAACTATTCCTGCGCTTACCCTGCGGTGACACAGAACATAGAAAGGCTGGAGGAACAGGCATACTTTAAAAAAAAAGGAGGATTCACTTATTAACCCGCAATCTATTACCTATCAACTTATCCAAGCCTAGATTGGCTTCCTAGCTATGAACTCATACTAGATGGACTTAGCACTGTAATTATCCCTTGATCTATATGGATAGCTTCAAAACTGACTTGCTCTAGAGCTTTAGAACCCGTGGAACCTGCTATCCCAGATTTCAATATTGCTGCTTTTGCCCTTCCTTCACTCCTGAACTACTCACTTTATCCTCCAATGGATAAAATCCCGCTTTCAACCTATATGGTTATACTTTTCTCCTGCTTTTAAAGAAAGCAAGCCAGGGAAAGAAAGCTTCATTAAAAGTATGTACGTCCACGCCACGCGCTTTCCTACGGGTCTCCATACATTCTCTTCTTCATACTTAGCTTGATTACGATGTAATCTGACATAGTTTGCGAGTCGGTTAGTAAAGAATGGGATCATGCTGCCTTCTCTGCTTTCCGTTAATTTCCGCCCCCGAACATGCTTGCGGAGGTCTTTGTGGGGTCTTGGCCTACTCTCTGAAAGGAATTATCGTCCTCATCCTGCTTGCCTCAGTTAAGGCTAGCAAGCTAGCTCAAGAATGCCTCTTTATATACGCAATTGGTTTGACACCATCCCGATAACCCTGGTTCAACACTCATAAGGCTAACTATTACTATTGAACACCCCCTCCTTTCTAATGACTAGCATTGGCAGATATTAACTAAGACTAGAGTGGCTCCTAGTCTCTTTGTAGCGGTAGATCCCCAATAAGACTTAACTAAGTGGAATTGGGATCGAGGAAATGGGAGTTGCGGGATAGGGCGGGCCCTCCCCTGAGCTCCCCTTATAGAAGTAATGTAAGGATGACACGAGCTGCGGTGTTGTTTGCTGTTGCACCGCGCCGAATGAAAAAAAAGTCTTTCCCATCCATTTCTGGAGTAACCCTTCCAGGGTCTCTTCCTCCCATTATACAACAAACAAATACTCATCGGCCAAGCATTATTAGAGTAGCCTGAGGATTGGTTCCCGGCGATACGGTAAATGTTGAGCCATTTTCAACTCGGCATGAACCAATACCAATGACACGGTAATCACGATCAACCACTTTCCCTACAAAACAGCTCCCATGTTAGGACCATATAGTGCTAACAGTGCGACGACAAAACTCAGCCATTTGAAGATAGTTGGATTGATCAACAGGCAGTGCAGGCCCCACGAATCTGAAGTTTCGAGCTCAAAACCTTTCATGTTCCATGAAGTCCTCCATGGCTCGGCTCCTTAGTACATCTCTAATCTTTCTTGTCCCATTGACACACCTTTCCACATCAAGAGGATTTCTAAAGTAATTGAACCTAACTATAGGGTTCACTATAACATCTGTTGAAGCTAACCTTAATGAGCCAGTGGAGAGTGGACCAACAATATTCTCCATGAGGGTGGCCACCGTGAGATACAAAGGAGAGGAAGGTGTTCTGATGAAGACAGAGCGAGCAGGTGATGCAGGATTAGATGACGCTTTCGACAGCAGGAAATTGGCGATACTCCTGTGCAGTCTGAGCCGGGCCAGCAAACGATCGCGGATTCGATCGCAGGTGCTGTAGCACATGGCTGACTCCGAGTGGCCTACATATACATATAGAAGTAGGGCACCATGTCTGAAAGGAACTGTGGCCTACCCGCCCTGAGAGACCCCCTTCTCAGGAACAACCGGTAACTTAAGACCAGCGGATCGGGGAAGGGAGGATACGAGAGAGAAGACTATCTGGGGGTTGATAGTAATCTCATACCTTTCGGTAGTCTATTTTCGAGGTCATACACAATTACACTGTCCTCCGCTTCGGTCCGACATAAAGTAAAGGGGCCAACCCGAACACACAGGTTATCGCTACGCTTAGATTTCTGAAGAACAAGTAGTCCTTTCTTTACTCCCCGAACTTCGCATCGCTTGCTCTACTTCCCACCATATTCCATATTTCTCTACTCCTTCCTTTATAATCCTCGAATAGTAACTCGTGGACTATAAATCCCTTCCTTTTTTCTAAGTAGAGCCCTACTGGTCTGGTATAGTATAGAGCGAACCCTGAAAGCCGTATGGAGCCCTTTCGCATCGTCGGCATGCTCTCTTCCAGCTCCCCCTTTTATCCGTTTTCGAAGGAAGCCCAAGAGAGCGGGGCCTCCGTATCGGTGTCCTATACCCTTAGGCATGGCACGCCACCCGCACACAGACCCGCCCCTATGAAACCCCCTCATGCCAACCAGGGAGGGGCTCTCTCTGAACAACCAACGGAGCAGAAGGCGGTGCGGGAAAATCCAAGCGACAGAGCCGATTCTTAAGTACCCGGCCAGTATAACCTAATCGATCTAGTTAACTTCAATGATAGAAAGAATGCCTATCTTCATCTCCCATCGAAGGGACGTTCCGCTTGAGCCATTAATTCATCCCAATAACCTGTAATGAAGGAGACAGCGCCCGCCCGACTGTGTGGGTTAAAGATGCAATCCCCTACCAACATACATGGAAAGATCGAATTGAAAGCAAGAACATCAAGAACATAGGCACATCAAAACGAAGGAACTGAGACCAGGCGCATCAAAAGAAAGATCTAAATGCCGAAGATTTATTAGGAAGATCAGATTTCGAAAGTCAACGAGCGAGGCGCCGGAAGAAGAGAATTAGGAATAGGACTACTAGTAGAGCTGACCCGAAGCCCATCCCTAATTCGGAAGGTTATTCAAAGACCAATTTCCGCATGAAAGAAAGAAAACGGAACGAAGGACCCAATCGATCAACTTCTAGGAAAGGAAAAAAATAAGTACCGATCTTCGCGTCACCTCACCTCCTTCGGACCCTTGTCTTGCTTGGGCTAATTAGATATCCCAATTCGGAGTAAGCAGCCCGTTAATGAAAGTGCGATCCCATGATGTCGAGCAAGATGACTCGTCCCCTCACTAAAGATAGAATGACCGGGGATTGAACCTACAGTAGATAGATCAGAAGGAACTTCAATAGTAGGTACATCAAGAATGGAACCCTAAATACCGACGTGAAGGTGGATACCGAGAGAGAATCGAGCTGAGAACCCTATGACTGGCAGATGTACTGAACCTCGACCGGGAAAGCATTCGATCCCGCCGAAGATCGAGTAGGAAGAGAGGAGACGATCGTCTTCTCTCAGTTCGATGGCTTCATTGCAAAAAGTAGCTAAGTAGCTCCGAGGGTTTCCTTTCCCTTCTTACCTTGTTTATATGGGTATGACATAACCTGGGGGAAAGCTTGCTCAGAAGCAACCTGAGTTCACCGGAGAGAGCTCATAAGGCACCACCAAGACATCCAACTGTCTCAAACTCATGATTGATGGTGACCGCACTTTTACCATACCATAATAGGCTGGGCTGGGCGTCTATAAAAAACATCATGCCACCTGGTACGACTGGGGATTGAGGTTAGGTTTTTTTACTCTAGTAAGGAACTAGCGGATCACTTCAATCCAATAAAGTCGCTTGCCTGCCGATCCGAGGGGAAAAAGTCTCGGGCTTAGAGGTATGGATGGTCCCCACTAAGGCTTGCCTACTGCTTTGTTACCAGAGCTGGATCGATTTAATCTTTTCCTAGTACCCATGCTCCTATTACTACTTCTGCTGCTATTCTGACTCCCATGGATGGTTATGGTGGTTCCCCAGCTGCTGCTCCTACTCCTTTTGCTGGTGCCAAATCAGGTGACTTTGAAGTTGACGCTTGCCCAGTAGGCAGTTAGATGTAACCATGCTGGCAGTACTATGATAGCCTTAGAGCGCAGATGTCTCTGTCCCTAGGAACGTGATGCTTAGGTGCGAGGTTGAGATGACGGAAAGACAGAAGAGGATAAGCAGCTGTAAACAGGGCATGCCACAGCTGTCTTGGGCTATTGTCTTATAATACAATTACGCAGTGGTAGCAAGCAGCTCTTTAAGCAGCAGGTTTGAATCGATCAAATGTGAACTATGAGACGCTTGCATTTGCCGGGACATTATATGCTCTTTTTCTGTCGTCACACCAGGGATTTGACCCTGAAGTAGAGAGTAAGGGCTGGTCTTCATCTCAGAGGAAAGAAGCTGGCATGGGTGTCTCTTCATTGTAGTAGCTTTACCCGGACCGGCACGAACGGACTTTATTTGATCATCATTTTCTATGCGAATGCTCGATCTCCCGCTTGTGTTGAACGATCTCAAAACACTGACGGGGACAGGTAGATCTGTACCACTTTACGGTTCAACCCTCTTCTTGGTGACGGAGATAGGCAACTAGGATAGACAGGACGAGCGACAGCAGACTAATTAGCAAGGACAAGCGCAAATCTCTCTTGGACGAGCATGTCCACTAGGTAAAATGATGATAGGATACGACCAGCACACCTCGTGGCGGCCCATCTTCCGGTGTGGTGACATGACATAGCTTAGCCTTAGAGAACTTTTGATCTTAGCACTCTCGTGAATATGGTCAAAATGCTACCCTTCTTATTGGCGCATCGGATAAGAACAAGAGTGAAAAGGTATTTCGTGACATCATCGATCAGACCTGGCTTTTCAACTTCTTTGATTGATCTGCTTTGTTTAATTTGATTCAAATTCGAGCTATATGAGACTGACGTTATTTAGGACAGGAAGAGCAGAAGAGGGAAGGCGGGAAGGAAGAGAGACTGACTTTTTAATCAGTCTCTCTTTCTACGAGAGTTTGATAGGGGTTTTTTGAGACGCTTACACTTTTATTACGCTATCCTACCAGAAGGACTCAAACACTTTCGGCGCCAGAGCCATAGCAAAAGCACTGCACTCTGGAATCTTTTTCTTTCAATCTTATCTAACCATTTAGTTGATCTAGACCAAATAGAGATGACAGACAATTCTTATTCAATGAAACCGGTATTCCTAACGTAGAGCTACGGTCTTTCTTTTTTTACTCCTTTTTTAGTTTTTTAGGAGAATTGTCCAACTCTATAAGCACTGCTTTCTTTCCCTTGGCGCCCTTGTAGACTACTTACTATATGAGAGAAAAAGCTCTATTAGCGAATAAACTAGCTTTATAAAGTAAAGCTCACACTATAAATTTCTCATCATTGGAGGCGAGTTTTTCTCTTTCTATGTTATATATACTTGTATGTAACTATGGATAGTGACGATATTCAACTGGTCTCACCTTTCGATAACTTCCTTGGCAAATTGAAACTCATGTCTTTCCTTAATCAGTTACTTGCCCCCTTCTCCTACTATTGATTCAATTCCAAAGATGGAGGAAGTGTTACCCAGCGTCGAAGATAAAACCTTTTCCTCCAAGTCTACTATCTATCGTCAATCATTCTCTTCCTTTTGTACAGCTTTTAGTCAGCATGAAAGTAAGCGAGAGCAGGTAGTATGAACTAACGAGAACTATAGCTCTTAAAAGCATCGAGAAAGAGGAGTGGAACAAAGACCTTCCCAGTCTATCGGGACTCTACCTCTTTGGTTTATTCTTGCCCTGGGCTTAACTCTATGAATCCCGGGAATCTTTCCTTCGCTCTCCTACCCCCCCTTTCTTTATTCTGTCTAGGCGACATAAATGTCTTTCAATGGGTCTTATGTCACCTCTCCTATTGTCGTGAGCATGAAACCATCAAGAGTCAAAGCTGAGACAAGGCTAATCGTGATGTCTTACTCTATTATAATGGATACCCTCGCTTACTTTAAGCTGGGTTGCCCATGTTCGAAGATCTGTAGTTTCGATAGCAATTCCTCTTTGTTTACATGCTACCCTCACCCCAGGTAAACCGAACCCGTAAATTTTACTTTATCGGAGTTCCTTCTTTCTTTTGCCTCCCCAATCAGATCTAACTGGCTGGCACTCCCGGATTGGCTGCTTTCTTACTTCTTTTATGTCAACTAAGACATATATCAAAACGGCATGAAATGAAAGCCTACCTAACCTATAAAGGGTTTGTACCAGTACTTCTTGAAACTCCAGTTTTCCAATGCTTGTTTTCGTCCCCTGCTTGGCCAATTCAGATTCAACAAAGACCTTCCCTACTCAGTTTGTTTGCCAATGCGTGAACTTCTTTTTTTTCTGGGCAAAACCATGCTTCTTCCGCATCAACTGGTGATTCTCCCCTAAAGTTCAATCAGTTAATTAGTAAGTTCCGTCGCTCCCAACCAGTTCTTCTTCGACCGCGAGTGAACCATAGCCTTTTCCCGGAGATAGCCTTTTCTTTATTGTCAGGAGCTGTAAACAACATCTTCTTTTTGTTTACAGAGCTTAGTCCTTATTCTCTTCCTCTATCTAAGTGAAGAATTTCTTCTTCAATCGTTCTTCGCCAAGAGTTGTTTGAATCCAAGGAGAGTTTTCAAGTGGTCAAGCAAGTCCGAAAGTCATCGGGTAAGGTTTTATAGTTCCAGGTTAAACGTACTAAATCTTATTAGCTTATTGCCATTGGAGTGAAATCCTGTCCCAAAGTAGTGAGAGAAGGATTTGCTTCTCTTAAAAGAAATCGAATTTTAGAATAGAAAGACTTGGCTGAGGCAGAACCAGGAATAGCCATTTCGCTATCGCCTGCTAACTCGTTTAAAGAAAGTCAACCCATGCGCCAATCGACGGTTCCGAGTTCGTTCTATTAATATTAAAAGAAAAAGTAGCCGGGCTCTGTCGGGCGATTCCTCTTTGAGCGATTTGGCTTGGCCACTGCCACTAAATAAATAGTTTAGTGATGGCTTTTGACCAAGATAACGAGCTAGCCACAAAAGCTATCACTGAAAGAAGGTAACCCGAAGCAGACAAATGAAGTCGAATTGGCCTAGCCTAACGGTTCTCAAGAGAATTCCTAGTTCGTGCTAAGCTAAGGCTCAGCCCGGTTATAGCATTTGAAAGAGCAGCAGATTCGTTCACAAGATCTGAAAGCATTCGTTCCGAGTCGACAAGGGGCAGAAGAGCTTACTCAAACATTCCCATAGTCACAAACGAAAGCTTTGCCAAAGCAGAGAAAGCATCATCAACAGAAGACAGCGAACAAATTTGATCTACCAGAATGTAGATCTTTTCAATATGAAAAAGGAAATTAGAAAAGGTTCCTATAAGTTATCTCAATTACAAGTAAAATCGGTGCGAAGCGTTTTTGACTCGTTGAGCTTTATATGCTTCAAGCGCAAGAAGTCCGAAAATCCTAGAATCAGAATCCCAGGACAGTTACATTTCCATTCGTCCCTTCTATGCCAGTTCCCATCGATGGGATAAGGGTTTGGGATTTGGAGTTGAGGATTTGATCCCATCCCTTTATTTAGAGGGGAGTAACTTGACTTCAAGCCGAAAGCCAGTCAACCTCCGCACCAGAAGACGAATCCGAAGAGTCTGAAAGCAAAGATGCTTGACTAAAGCTAAACTAAAGGTAGGACTGCCTGGCAGCTCTATCTACTTTTTCTTTAGGAGCGAGATCGAAGTAAGAGGAGTTTCACGCTAATTGACTAACTATATAAAGTGGGGAACTAAACCAATAAGAATAAGGAGTGGCAAGAAAGAGAGCATCCCAAAGCCAAAGCAAGAAGAGCTGACTCTTGAACATGACAAATCGCTGAGTCAATTACGAAAAAGGAAGTTAGATTTCTGAGATGAGAAAGATTTCAATCCGATAAAAAGGTGCTCGCACCGATTCGATTACTTGCTGAACCCAGCCTAGCCCGAGATAAGGTAAAGGCTTGCCACCGGGATCATCCTGCCTTCCCGTTAGTTTAACTCGCGTCGAGTGGCAGTTTCAAGATCCACTTAGACTCTACCCATATAGTTTTGCATACAACAGTTAACAAGAATCCTATCATCCTAATGATAAGATCTTTTTCTTGCTATCTATCTTGCTTATATGGGGATATAATTGAATTGTAAGTACTTGAGATTCATTCTGCTAACTATCCTTTATTAAGATTAAGTCAGAATTCCCGCCTTAGCTGATCTTGACGGAGCTGAACAGCCTCATCATATCATTAAAGAAGTTAATATGAGAAGATAAAATGCTTAGAAGCTTCCTATGGAAAAGAACTGAAAATGAGAAGAGCTTTCTCCCGGTTAGCTGGACTAAAGTTTGTGTACCTAAGGGGGAGGGGAACTCGGTGTACGAAGGTTGGGAGACTGGAACCGTGCATCTTTGCTCAGCATGGTTCGACAAAAGAAAGATGTCTTCGTATAAAGAAGAAGCCTAGCTTCGAAGTTGCATGTGTTAAGCATTTAGTTTATGTAGCTGCATTTATAAAGACTAGCAGCATTTGTCCGCTTCTCTGACTCTGAAGACTTTCTTTCAGTTCGATGAGAATCAAAAAGATCTGCCACCGGTTACACAGGAATCGCCAGAATCACAAGCACCATCTCCAGCACTCAGGGCGCCTGAGCAAGAGCAGGCTGCCTCGAAGAAAGGGTCGGGAATAAGGTTTGCCCTCTGTCACCACTTTGTAGTGTGGTGTGCAGCTGAGGAGAAAAACCCCGGGATTACACCCTCCTTGGCTTGGTGACGACATCGTCATCGGGCTGTAGCTGCACGTTATCGTGAGTGGGTCAATGACTTGGGGGTCAAAATCAATATCTTAGAATAAGAAGACGCACGAGGAAATGGAATAATCGGGCAAGGCGGTCTTTATCGTTACTTTGACGGCTGTTTGCCCTTTTCTGACCGAAATAGAAGAGCAGGTCTCGTGCCTGGGAGATTTTTCCAAATCTTCATTCTAAAAGGCGAGAATCCCTAACGAATAGAGCCGGCAGGAACATAACTAGCTGCGACGCAGCAAAACAATTTCATTGCCTCGATCTGGTAAGCACTCTTCTGAGACTAGAGATTGACTATCTATTGGATTGTCCGCCCCAACCTTTACAGCTCCCTAAATATCGAACTCAATCATCGAAAGGGCAACTGGATCAACATCAGACCTTCTCGGGACCCTAAACTCAAGTTTGATAGCTTAAATCAAGCAGTAAAGTTCGAAATCTTCTACAGAAAGTAGTTCCACCAGTAGCACGCTTTCAATGGCTTGAAAGCCAGTAAGAGCTGCAAGCGAATTCCCAATTATCTTACACTTGATTAAGGAAGGAAATTCCACTCAAACCCTTGGGACTGCAACTGGAAGAAAGAGTTCCAATCGCTCTAAGGGATCCCCATTCGCTCAGCTGGATAGGAAGTATGAAGAGTCAACTAATGGGGGAACTGGCTTCTTAGCCAGCTTTGTCTTAAGCATATCGTATTGCGCAGTCCTATACCCGATCTCAGCTAGAAGAAGATAAGGAGAAGAAGAGGAATCACCCGCCGCTTCAATCTCTAAGTAAAGAAAGAAGAGAATTACCTTGACTTTTCAGCGGACAGATGCCATCGAATCCCATTTGACTTTGCTGTAGGAAAGGAGAAGCCCTTTTTCTTTTAAAGCTACTTCGGGATATCGAGCAGGCTCTTGGACACGGGATAGGGAGAGCTTCTTCTTCTCTCAGTCAAATCATTCCTTTTCTCTTTAGTATAGCCAGCTCCCATACTCTCCTGCAACGTCAGCTCTTTGAATGAAACTCTGCAACTCTTTTGCTTAGTCGAGCATCCGCACCTCTGCTTGAAGAAGATTCACTTGCAACTTCATCTACTGAAATTGACATATTACACAAAACTCTCCTACTCCTACTCTAGCTACTACTTTTTGCCCTTAACTTACTTAAGATTTCACGGCCTTCCGCTACGCCCCTCAGCACTCGAAATCTCATTAAGAGAAGTAAGGTAGAAAAGAGGACATGAAAAATTGCTTAGATTGTCAGAGCAGGTCTAAGCTTATAGGCGGTAGCTAAGAAGTTCTTTCTTGCACATTGCTTAACACATGCAATTCGAGCAACACTAAGAGACAGGCGTCAAAACCAAATGACTCAGGGCATCTCCAATCGGTGGCCTTGGGAGCTCCTGGTCGAGGAGTTTGCTGCTTCCTGCGGAAGTCTAAGGCTGATCCCTGCTGCTAGTGTAATTTATTCTAAGGCTCTTCGAGTTTATTCACTCTCTGCTAATCCCTTACGAGTCTCAAGACTCTTCGGTCACCGGAAAGTAGTTCTTTTCTATCCGGGCTGGCCCGCTATAGAGAGGTATTGTCGGCTTATGGGGGTATACATCTGGATATGACTTAAGAATCCACCTTCCCTTTCTCTTTGTCTGAGCACAAGTCTTAATCTTAAGGGTACGGTTATTACGCAGCAAGATCTTTTCCCCACTAGATCTCTGAGGGACAACTCCTTCACTTTGAAAGCTACGCCCTTCTGATAGGCAACTAAGAATGGCAGTTATCTCCGCCTATTCCTCCTTATTGGTTGAGAACGGAAAAGCCTTCTTTTCCCGCTTTGAAGATGACCCTTTAAGCACAAGTGCTGCTGGTCTAGCGATCCCTCCTAGCCGCCGCCTGGAGTGCAGCCTGCCTGCTGAAGACCGTAAGTAACTCAGTGCTCCATACGAGAGTGCACAATAATACGAATTCGTACTCCACCTGCTGACTGAAATTGCGTATAGAAAGATTCATGTGCAGTCGCTGAAGGCCTTGGTCGGTCCACGCCTACACTGCTGTCGCTGAAGGCCACGCCTAGACGAAGTTCAAAGCCAGCTCCTTTTCTTATCTTATAGATTTTCGTTTCGACGGATAAAGCAGCCGAGTTATAAAGCTGGAGTTCTTGCCTTGACTTCTGGGTCTCCTTTCCTTTTGCGCAATCCTAACTCAATTCGTTTTCACTGGGAAGAACTCCTGGTTCATTCATTAGAAAAAAAACCGGCTTTAGCGCTTGGTCGCAGCTCTATTATTAGCTCCACCGGGAAAGGCTTATCTAACTCATGAACTTCCAGGGCGGGTTGAAAAACGTGTCAACGGGCATGTGAAAAGGATATGATTGTACGTTGAGGTCATTAATGAATGTTTTATTAAAAACCTAAGATCTGTTATGTTAACGGTTGATATCAGAGCTCTTTCCTTCTTACCGTTTATCATAGCTATGATTAGTATCGATAAAGGGGTACTTTCTTCAGAAAGTCGAAACTCCAGCCATTAGACTCAATGGCTTGCCGAACAGAGATATGCTCTAAAACCCGATACTGATTCCCGGTTTACAGAGAGGGACATTAAAGAAGGGGCTTTGGCTCGTATCCTTTGCGCGCTTACTGCGATGGTTGTACTCCGTGATTCTTCTACTTCTTTTCCATCCCCGCTCGTTCTCTCTTGCTCTATCAAAGAAATTGAATGTACTGGTATCGTATATAAGAGAAAGATAGCATTTTAGGAGTTATTTATATCTATTACGAAATATCATAAGAGAAGTGCGAAAGGAGTTAGTGAGCAATGACATCTGCGGGGAATAGGCTTGCTTCTTCCTAACGATCGGGTGGTCCCTCCTTCTTCCTGTTCACCGCCGGCTCACCCACTGCAGCTTTCATAGATGTCGTGCGAAGGGACAGAGCTAATGGATGTCTATTCCGTTCTCCCGCGGAAGCTCCTGCTCAAGAGTTCAAACAGACAGAAGAGAGTCCTGCTACTGAAAAAAGTCCATACCATGGGATTCAAACAAAGGGGATTTATTCACGAATACGATTTAAAGCTTTCCTATTACTGATGGTAAGCGGGCCGGGTGGCTTCCTTTCCCGATTGAAAGCTGTTTCGGTGGAGGGGCGAAGCTGCCGGCACTCTATCACAGTGGGTCGCAATGAAAAGATTCAAGCAGTCTCGACCCCGCAAAGCTAGAAGTCGATCCAGCAGTAGCACCACCAGTGGCATCGTAGATATCAGAGCTATCTATTTAAGCTAAAGCTGCACAAGCATTCAATCATAAGACTTGATCCAACGACACATTCAAAGAAAGAATCGTAGGGCTGACTAACTCGGAAATGGCCTTACCCGCGCTTAGCACACTTCATTCCAAGACTCGAATTATAGACAAAGAGGAATAGAAAGCAGCGAAGGCCTTTACTGATACGGCTTATCGGATGAAAGGATGATAGGATTTGACTCATCAGTTTGAGGCCTTAGACTGGGGTGGTGATCTAAGTAGTTAAGCTTTCGTTCTTCTTCGAAGACGTCGAATCCTAAGATCTAAGATAATAGAAAGGAAGCGATCAGCTAAAATAGTATTCTCGGAGAGAACCTCCCACACAGGGAATGCATACTGGCCTAACGGTTTGCTCTTAGCACACAAGTAGTTGAAGGTTGTCCCAAGGGTGCCAACTTCAGAAGATGCAGAAAGACCTTACAGCCTCAGCGGGTGAACCCATGGTCTAACGCGAGCGGGAGCTGGAGAGAGCGGATAGCCTAAAAAAGAATCTCCGCCTTCCGACTGATACACAGGTATCAGAAATCTCATAGTCAACAGTAATTGGCGATACGACTAGAGCGAAGTAGCGATAAGGTTTATAACTACTAGTCTCAGGCAAGCAACCAGCTCCAGGTAAGGTAATTTGAATTTCTTCGGCTGATGCTTCAAATGCAAATAAAATAGTTGAGTTTCGTAGATCAGCTGAGCATGAAGTGAAGCGTGGGACTAGAGAAGGGAGTCGGTGATTCAGTTCCCTCTCCTAAAGGCCCTTTGTCTTAGACTCACATGCAATCGAAGCAGCTCTCTATCAAGATCATGTTACTACAGTTCTGTTTACAGGCAAAGGAAAGAATTGCCGTCCAACAGAGATCCCGAACCACAGCTCTAAATCCTAGGCATATGTATCCGTATCGGATGAACATAAGGCAGAGGCCATACTCTTTCTAGTTGAAGGTAGACCTAAAGCTTTAAGCCAGCGCTCCGACCCAAAGAGACGCATCCATCCATACAAAGAATCAATCGAAAGAGGCAAGTACACAGAGGTTGAAGCTAAGACTGGCAGATTAGGACAAGAGGAATTTAACTCTTGATCTTTTTTCGATAAAGAAAGGAAGTTTTTCCAACTAATACGAAGATCGAGATTGAAAACCCTCCCCTCCGTCGTTATAGGAACAAGCGTAAAACTCCGAGATCTTACTTCGCTCCAGGAATCTCTTTCTATTACGACCAATGGGACTAGATATCATAGCATACATCATACATAGACCAACCCGCTGTAACCGATGACATCGATGCCGCGTTAAGTGAGGATGGACACCGCCAAAAGACCAAAACGAGCTTTTGCTCAAGCCGAGCTGGGTGTGTGACTCTCACATCCGTGGGCAGAGTTAGAATTTTTCTTAGTGCGGTAGGTAGAGCTGCTTTTCACGAACAGAAAGTGAAAAAAGACTCCCCTTTTGAACTCTACAGCAAAAGAAGGGGGTATTCTTGAGCAAGCACACCATATAGCTACGTGAGCGATACGGCTGCTATCTCCGATAACACCTACAAGCAACGTAAAACAACTCATAGAACATCCTTTATAAGAAGGAGCTCAATTGAAGAAGAAGTATCGAATGAATAAAGCTCTGAAGGCAAGTTAGGAAGGCTAGGAAGTGACGACCTCTTAGCAGAAAAGTCCGGTCCGCCGTAGCTTTGGTTTGGGATTATCTTACTCTTTTCGGGCCGCACATTAGCAATAGTGAGCCTCTTGGAGTTGGAAGCCTTAGGCGAGTTCTTTTCCACTTCTACCTAATAAATTTTAATAATAAATAGATTATTTGTTTTCGCATTCCCATCTCTATTAAGAGCTTGACGGACGCTGGAATTAGAAAGAGTTCCGTAGAAAGAATTCAATCCTCAGCCGTAAGTAATTGTTAAAGATGTAGAGGGTGAGGTGAGTTAGATTAAGTCCTTTCCTCATCTCTTCATTTTTCTCAGTTGTATCGGTTCGGGCAAAGGCATTCTTTGCTTATAATTCGGAATCTGATTATTGTGAATATGCGGATGGGAGATTAAAAGGACTTCTTCCTTCCATTTAAGACCTTCGTTGACCCCGGCCGGAAGTAACTGAACTAGCCTAAAGGTTCACTCTTATCCTTTTATATAACCGAGGAACCCATTAAAGATCTAGTCAAGGTATGGAAGTATTCTACTTAATTGATTAGATAGGATATAGGGAACCAAAAAGGAGGCACCCGACCGAAGTGGCAGGATAGGAAACTATACTCTTATGATAGGTTGAGGTGAGAGTTTGAGGGATGGCGCATTCGCCGCTAAAGCCCCTTTAGCTTTTCGGTTCGTGATAGGAATGAACTGCTGCGATTCACTTCCTCTCCCGCCAATCCTTTGTAAAGCGGTATGCGGAAGGACTCTTCCTTTTCTTTTGTAGCTTGCTAGGACAGTGTGTGATGCTAAGGTAAGGACTCTTGTCTTAGGCAAGGAGCGGACAGAGAAGGGCCTTAAGCCAAGCGACGAAGGGTTGCAGCAGAATTTCTTGGGCATGAATCCAATGAGAATGAAGTTGTGCTAAATGAACGAGTTGTCCTAAATGCCCCTTTTTAGCTGTCGCAGGAAGTGGTGAGGGCTCAGGAAGTGAAGCAAACTCGACCAAAGCAAACACATAGACACCCAGACATGGGGCGTGGGTCTATCTAAAAATTTCAGCTGGCAGGCGACTGAGAGGGAACGTGTAACATTAGAGGTTTTCGACTGGGGTGAAGTCGTAATCTATTGGAAATTACCGATTCTCGGGTTTGACCTTAGCCCAGCCCAATTGAGTGAGACTTCCTTTTGTATTTTTTCGCATGGCGGGGTCTCCTGTCAGCCGCTAAAATCAATCAAAATCTATGCTGCTTAAAAAAGAATAGAATCCGGAAGTGACTCCCATACCTTTATAGCTAATGAATTCTATCTAATGATGGATTCTTCTCGGAATCAATGAACTCTGGCTCCTGGTATACTGACTGGTCCTAACGGACTAGGAAAAAAGCATGCTTTTCCCGCTTTTTACATGCTACACATGGGGATTCCCTTATTGTCTAAACGCGGTTTAGAAGCTAGTGGATCTGTCTTTTCATGCAAGTTAGTTTAGTCTCACAGAAAGAAGGTCTACTCGACTGGAATTAGGATACTCTTTCATTCAAAAAACCCTAGCCTCGAAATTTTGCGTTTTGATTTGAGAAGCATACCATTCCTATCGTCGAGAGCTGCTTTTCTCTCTCAGAGAGCGAAGCCTCGATACCTACAGTTTTGGTTTTGATGCTATAAGATCTGTCTCTTACATCACTGTGATCCATGTCCTTCTATCTTCCTTTCAGTCCGCATTTTCCCCATTAATTACCTATGAAAAAATCTATCTCAAGCTTTTTGGCGTCGCCATATCTTGCTGGACAGCCAGACAGATGTCCATTCAAAAGTGTAGCCATACTTAGGAGATCCGGATGATTGATGGAAGATGCCTAGCTAAGACCTACCCATAGCTTTAAAGAAAGGCTTGATTCACAGGAAACTTTGGAGAGGGTCGACCGGTCCATTTATCATCCCACCACTCACCCAATTGCAATTTAAGGTGAGCCGCAACAAGCCAACTATGTTAGAGAATGATTACCCCAGCTAATAGAAGGAGAAAGGGGATGACGAAGGCTAAGATAACTTGCCTTATCTCACTGCTTTCACTGGCTAAGATCATCAGATCACTTGATATTACTCCCCGCACCTATGGCATCCGTAGGACCGACTCCATTATGTCTATAGGTCTCCCTTTTTTCCAGCCTATCTATCTGCTGGCTTTATTCCTGCTACAGCTCTATCGGCATGGCATGTCCCATTGCAGCTAGCCATAAAGACGAGGTTTGTAGGTCGACAGGCAAAATGCAAGATAGAAGTAGTCTTACCAGTCTGATCTCCCGTGATCTATCGTTCCGAGCTAAGCTAACAAGGCTCCCTAGTGGAAGAAGCTCCGGTGAAATGAATTCTAGGACAATAAGCTCTAGGCTAGGCAAGCACATAAAGAAAGTTTCCTCCAAGTCCCATATAGGGGTGCCTCTGAGTTTAAAGCCAAAAGAACGGACAAAAGATCGTCTCGCTAACACTCACAGATCTCGCCCTTCGTCCTTAGACAAGCCGGGGAGTCTCGTAGAGACTACCTGAATTTCATTGTTAAGTAACTGTCTCAACTCCGATAGAGGATCCCTAAGTATCCTTTCATAACGTACCGCTTTGGCACCTAACCCATAGTTGTTCCTGAACTCCTTTCCTTCAAAACTCTTCCTCATGTCAAAACTGTTAAGTCCGTCTTGACATAGTCTTCCTCAGGTAAATGAATTGGGCATCTGAACCGTGCTTTCTTGAATCGGAAAATATAGGCCTATTTATGACCGAGCAACTCTTATACTACTACTTACCTCACCCTCCCTTATCACAACAAGGGCGAAGTCGCTGAAGCGAGTCTAAAGGCCAAAGAGTGATCTTTGAACGCTACTACGCATCCTTACTAATAGTATAGTGTAAGGTAGGTTTGGGTATAACCTGTTAAAGCTAAAAGAATAAAACGATTCTCACCCTTTATGGGGTCAGACCTTATTGGTACCCTAAACTCTTGTTTGAAAGCTTTCAAACCCCCCTCTGGGGAAAGATTGTTGAATAGGATACTGCTCTTGGGAAATTCATCCTTAGGGAAGGCGGTTAAAAAGAAAAAAAAGCGAGCTGGAAGGCGTGAGAAGCAACCTTTGAGTTTGGGCCTCTGCCTGGAAGAAATCCAAAGCATCCTGAAAAAAGCATAGGTAATAGAGAATGATTACCCTTTCTATGCCGTTCGTTATGCCTCTAACCGGCCTATAGGAACCAAGGTTTGACTCGAAGTTTTGCCTGTCCTCGCCTTAGACTACATCTATCTATCCTACCTAAACTATGCTGCGGGAGAAGGGATCTTAGCAATGGTCTATTTCTGCGCTTCCTTTTTCAATCTCATGGATAATGACGCTTTGACCCCGTCTACCATTTACTTAAGGAAGTTGCTACTTGCTTCCTAGGTTCAAAAACTGCGCTAAGATTCTATAGTAGCACCAGTATCTTCTTCCATACTCATGCTCAAGCATAGAAGCTAAAGTAGCTAAAGCGCGACGAGACTGACTTGGCTGGGCTGGCCAAAGCATTTCAGTACGGAATCATCTCCAAAGAGCTTAGAAGATGTTCTTGTATTCCTTGCACTCTCTCCCTTATAACTAAATCAGTCTGATATTATCATACGTTAAGATCCTAGCTCTCTTCCTTCGGAGCCTTCGAGATCTTCCTTTTCCAGGTTCATAATGAGACTGAGCAAAGCATGAAATGCTAAGTCGGAAAAAGCATGAAATGCTAAATGGATAAGAGTCGCACCTTGTCTTAGAGTGAGATAGCCCTTCTTCTCTTACGATATTTCTAGTTGGATCTCCCTCTTCCCTTTCTCCTTGTTGAAGAGAAAGAGGATAGAGCTTAGCTCCTCTTCCTTCCAGTTCTTCAGTTCCCCATCATCTTCCTTGATCAGCACATCGACATCAGGGATTTCATCAAGTGTATTCACAGTCAGGGAAGGCAAGTTGACCACCTCTTTTCTTTGGTCATAGAGCTGGTGCCAGATGCTGCTGAAGCTAACTTAGGCTGCTGTCCTTTCTGCTCGGAGGCTTGCTCTGGATCCGTGTCCAGGGTATTTACTGTCATACTTGAAAAAACTTCTGAGTTAGGGCAGGAATGGCTGCATGGTTTTGGGATTCTTCTACTTTCGAGGGTTTAATCTCAGTCTCTTTCGAGATGCTTTTCATAGCGTATAGAAAGACTCTTTTGGTCCTGGGGGAGCGAAGAGCAGCATACCCCTGCTTGCGAGTCCAAAGGCCCACCAAATGGATGGATTTAGGAAAACTTCCACGTGACCTCAGCGAGCGGCAAGAAAAGAATTGGGCGCCCAAGCCTATGAATGCGGGAACTTTTCCAGCCAGCGGAAAGGTTGACGCAGGACTGGTACCAACTCCCGACTTGATTGACGAAGAATCAATCGGTGCGATCTCCGCTTCCCAACGCCAGAGGTACGAATTGACTAACTAGCTTAGTCGCTTCTGACCAAGAAGAAGGGTTAAGTGAAAGCAAAGACCAAAACATCCGAGGGCATCTGATGCAGCTAAAAGCCTAGGTATCCTTTTATATTACGCAACGGCATCTGATGACACGAGAAGAAAACTCAAAGCACTCTTTTCCATGTGAATATACATAATAGCATCGAGGGATCTGCTCTTATTGCTAGCTCCTTTTTGCCTGGCTGGACGTAGCTTTATGCTCTTGAATTTTCCTATCACTTCCTTTTGAATAAACTAATAATCTCTTTTTTCGATTCCGCTACGCGCCTCTATGGCTATTAAGGATAAGGAGCTTTTAAGCCACTCTTAGGCTATTGAGTGCACTACTAGAAGTGCAGCTTAAATCAATAGTTACCAACGATTGCCTTAAAGTAATCCTCCCTGCCATGGAGAGAAGCTTCCATTTCCACTCGTGAGACTGATCGAAACTAGGAATGACTAAGATGACCAAGATTGAGGACAAAAGGCCAGGGAAGGCGGCTAGCTGGTACTGAGTGCCTATCAATGAGAGCTATCGGATTGGCATGGAAGATAGAACAACGAAGGTAGCGGCAGAGATCAAGGTGCGGAAGGAATGCTTGCTGGCTAGCACTTTATCTTAGACGTCTATCTCACTCTTTCTTTCACAGTGCTTATCTCGATTCTTAAAAAACCTCTCCCGTACGGTCGAGTCAGCTTCGCTCCTTTATTCGTACATCTCTTTCTCGAATGGAAATATCCCAATAGTCAAGGTAGAAACTGCGAAGAATAGCGTAGTAATAAAGTAGCCAAGGGAGTAAAGTACCCAAAAGCATGGTTACATGGCCTACCCAGTAACAGATTAAAAGAAGCAGGGATATCTAGCACATGGAATTCAATATTTGCAACCACTGGCCCTCACTCAACCCTCGACCGCTTCGTAGCGTCTTTCTAGGAATTAAGGAAGATTGAGGACAAAGAAATTGTTGGAGTTAACTTAATATTTTTATCTAGTATCAACATGCTTGATGTTAAGAAAAGATCTTTTGCAGGAAGGTTGGCTAGAGATTTCTTGTAAAAACACTAGCCCCGCTCAGTTCATAATGAGAATATTTCACTCCCCTTTTTATTCTATGTTATGTATTATTCTCATTATGAACATAAGGGAGGAGCCGTATGAGATGAAAATCTCACGTACGGTTCTGGAACGGAGATTCTTTGAATCGAA